CTTTATGAACTTCCTTCTATTCATAGCTCGACGTTCTTCTCTGAACTTATGGGGCTTGTTTCCCTTCTTAAAAATAATGTTTCAGAGGGTAAATTCAACTTATTAATTGAGTGTCTTCTTTCTGGTAATAGATATCGTAGTTTAGCACCTTCATTCCTTGTTAATCATCTTACAGAGCTCCACCACCTTGAAAGCCTTTTAACTGAACGTATAGAAAACTTTGAGTCTACTCTTTCTACCCTGACTTCTAATGTAAATTCTTTAGCTGAAACTACTATTAATTTAACTATTAACTTAAATACTTTAGTAAAAACAGTTAATACTATGGCAAATTCTACTTCAAATAATCAAACTCCCCAAGGAGGAGGAACTTCAAGTGCTCCTTCAACCCCCGCAGTTCAAGAAACTGCCCCCTCTGCTACTCCTACTACATCTAGAACAAGTGTTTCAGAAGCTTTAGCTTTCTTGCATCAAGAGAATTTGACTATAAATGATAGGGAAGAATTTGAAGAGTCTTTTAGTCCAATTTCAGGAGCTGCTCCTCTAACAACTGAGCAAATGATTAGCAAAGCTGGCTTTAATCCATTTGTAGTACCAGAACCCTAGAGGGCCGAGTATGAAACTGAGGAAGAAGATGAAATGATAGAACAGGAGTCTAATAAGATATTAACAAATTCCCCCACACTCCCTATTAATTTACCTGAAATTGAAGCATTAGCACCTGAGACCAATAAAATAGATTTTAAGAGTAAAATAGTTACTGCTGATCTTGAAGCCATAATTACCCCAGAGGGTCATAATATAATTTACATGGCAGCCTGGTACAATGGCTCAAAACATAGTCTTTTTAATATTTTCCTGAATGTGGAAATTGTAACACATAGTAGTTCCCCCTATCTCTAAATTAGAAGTATCATAAGTTGTCAATGTTATTTGTCCACTCTTAGTTAGTGAGTCTAAAGTAGCCTTAGATGATTTACCACCTGTAGAAGGAGAAGCACAATTAGGTGCAGGGTTTCCATTTGCAGAAGAGTTTACCATTTGAACCATTAGAATCATTTCCATTAGAAGGGAAACTTTTTATGGCTTCTTAGAAGCCCCTGCCAATGAGTATATAGGTCTCTTACCAATTAAATACCAAGGAAGATTGGTTTGCCCTGGTGGAACATTTAAAGGATTATTCTTCTCCGAAGAGCTACGCTTTGCCTTAGCAAATGGTTATATTCTACTTGAAATACAACGGGCCTTTTCCTTTAAGAGAGGAGTCAACTGCTTCTTAGATCTTATCACCCAACTTAATGAGATGAAAATCATAGCTCAAAAAGAAGGAAGACCTACTATACGTAATATTGCTAAGTTATTAATGAATTCAATGTATGGTCGCTTCGGAATGCACCCCTCTTTAACTAATACTTCAATCTGGACTGAAGAACAAATTAATAGCCTGACTAATGGGTGGGATATCTTAAGTAAAATAGATTTTGGAGAGTTAAGCCTAGTCACTACCATCTTAAATAAAGAGTGGATATTAGAAAATTTGGGAGAAGAAGTTCTACTAAAACATTTAGTTAATATGGGTAATGATACAAACGTAGCCATAGCTTCGGCAGTTACTGCCTATAGTAGAATGATAATAAATTCTTACAAACTACAAGCTCTAAACTTGGGCTTAAACATTTATTATTCAGATACGGACTCTCTCGTTTTAGACAGGCCCTTACCACCTGAAGTGTGTGACTCAGCTCGATTAGGTATGTTAAAACTAGAGCATACTTTTAAAGAAGGAATTTTTGTTATGCCTAAAGTCTACTATCTAGAATATAAGTTCTTGAAACTTCCAGGAAGGACCAGTTATCTTTAAATTGTTCAGCCAGGATTTCGTAATCAGCTAGGGATGTTCTTTTTGGCTCAAAGTATACATAAGGGGGTATAGGCCCTTCATATTTTATTGTAGAAGGAAGATCATAAGCATAGAAGTAGTGTGGAAAGTGTTCTTTTTGAGTTTCTACCTTCCAATCCCTTGCAAGTTTACCTAAGGCACCAGGTAGTAGTCTAATAGAGTCTTTTATAGTCAATTGGGTCTTTCCCTTACTATTACTTATTGTAAGACACATTACCTCCCCATTGTTAACCATTGGCTCAAATTCATAACCAGGGAGGTTAAATAAGGAAGGCATAGATAAAATAGAATCATACCCGCCCCAATTATGGAAGTAACATATTTTGCCTCTATTATTTTGTATTAAGTCAACCCAGAATTGTTCTAGCATAGTGTTGGTGTTGTATTCGTAATCACTTATATTAAAATCCAAATCGCTGCGGAGTTTTACAAATTATGAACTAATGTTCGATGTACTAGAGTTCTAAGGGTAAGGTATTGGTCCATTCTCCATTTTCTATAATTCTTTGTCTTTTATTAAAAAGGAATTTGATTTCATAAGGTAGATTTCGTTTAATCTGGACGGTTGAGCCTTGTACACTTCGGAACCACTTGTTTACCCGTAATCCGGTAATTGTCTCCCCATTAAGTAATTTAAGATATTGCCTGAACCACCTCTTTGAGACCGGAATGAATTGAAGTATTAAGGGTTTTAAATTGAGAATCCATTTGAGAGGAAAGATTATTAAGAGATTGTGCTGTGACTGTGGGACGTCTAGTTGCCTTTTTATCAGCTTTAATATCTTGCTTCCATTGAATATTCTCAGGTGAAGATGAAAAGGGACGTGCCTCTGGGTGAGGAGCAGAAGAAATATTGGTGATAACTGCTCGACAACTTAAGACTGATGGACCTGATTCACCTGTCCCACTCTGAGCCTCAAAGTTTTCAATGAAAGTATTAAAATGTCCTTCAAGATCAGTCAAAGTAACGCCAGGAGTAGCATGAAATGATGGAGCCAATGAACGAAATCTGTTACCCTCCATTAGACATTCAACCATTATATTAAACCTAGAATCAGGATATGTAAAAATCTGCTGAAGAAAGCTAAGAAGCTCATCTAAGAAATTAGCAGAATGTATTGATGGTAAATCATAAAGAAATTGAGAAGCCTCTGGCAATGTTTCACCAGGAATCCAATAAGGTCTAGTATCATTCTGAGAAAGGTTTATAGGATCTGAAGGGTGAGTATTATGTCTTGAAAGACCAGAAGAGACAAAGGCAGAAGTATGGAAGAGAGATGGAGTAGACTTTAAAAATTAAAAGGGGCCAGGAATATAAGTTTTCATCAAACTACACTCCTAACGCAAGGGGGGCCGGGAGGCCAGGCTCCTAATAATTTTAACTATTAGAATAACCTAACCTAAGCCTATCAATTTAAGGGGGAATTTTTTATAAAAGAGACAAAAGCTCTAGAAATTAATTTGTATGGCACTACCCTAATAAGATTCATTTAAAACTAAAGGAGAAGTTGTTATCCATTTTCCATTTTCATTAAATACCTTAATACGTTTATTGAAAGTAGGACTTAATTTATATGGAACTTCTCTTTTGATTTTTTTCTGCCTCCCATTCAGCCTCAAGCTCAGCTTGGTTAACTGCTCAGTCATTCCACTAAAACCTGCAGACATTGAATTACCAAGACTATTAAACCCTTGAGCCATTAGGCTAGAACCAAAAGAAAGGACAATTATATGCAATAGGTACCGAGGAACTCCGTAAGAGTGTCATAAGGATTACGAGGATTACCTAAAGAATACCTTGTATAGCAGCTATAGCCGGGAGTGACCATCTCAGGATGTCTAGTTATAAGAATACTCCACTCGATAGATTGAAGATTACATTGAGAAATATAGAGCTCGTGTTCTTTTTCAGGAGAGTATACAGGAATACCACTATTAGTATAAGCATCAATCTGCCATTGGGCTAAGCCTAAATGGTCAGGAAGGCAATTAGTATGTACTAACCAGCTATCAAAGTCCTTAGTCGCTGAATCCTCCAGAGAATCCACCACGTAAATCCTGTTATTATAAGAGTAATGGCATTCCACTTGCTCAATAGAGAAATATATAAGGATAAGGCTAAAAATAAGATGGAAAAGGATTGAAATAACAAGTCTAAGAAACTTGTTTGACATACTGAAAAGTAGTAGTAGGTAAAGATTTAGCATGCTTTAACTTAAGGTATTAACTTCTAATATTTGTTTATAAGTATGGCAGATTAGTTGTATTGTGTCGTAGGCACTAGTGTTGGTCTAAACAGATTTAATGATAGTTAAAGGTTTCAAGGTTTTCAGAAGGAAGTTTTTCTAGAAGGAATTACATCGATCTAGGAAAAACGAATCAAAAAAATAAATCAAACAATATGCAGGTGAATTTGGTATTGGAAATAATATTCCGATAGCTGCCTCTATCTCTTTTTCTTGGACTTTAGAACTAATTGTCCTTAGGAGAAATGAGGCGATACTAAGCCTCTGAGAGAAGATTATTCCATATTATATTGCACATCAAAAAGTCGAACTGATAAACACATGAGAGAACCTATTGGTTGCAGTTGGAGATTAGCCTCTCGTGGCTGTGGATTCATCCGTCTATCCGTGGGTTTACGGTTCCATGCAACCGTGCTATGGCTCTTTGGATTTTGGCCTTGGCTGTAAAGAAGAAAAAAGAGATAGGGGTTGTTCTCTTTTATTAAAGGAGAATCTAAGGTTATAAGACTGGTTTCTCTCTATTTTTACATAGCTTTCTTTTAAAGATCTTTGCCACTTTGTGACTTCTAATTCTTGAGTGTTACCAGATAATAACTCTAAGTACTGAGTCTTAGTTAGTTTACCGGAAACCCTTTACATTTAGTCACTATGGTTCCATCAATATCTTCTAAATAATAGACTTTAGGCATGACAAAAATTCCTTCTTTTATAGTGTGTTCTAACTTTAATTTGCCCAGAGTAGCTGAGTCTATGTGTTCAGGAGGTAAGGGACCATTTAGCACAAGGCTGTCGGTATCTGAATAAAACAATTCAAGTCCTAAGCTTAAGGCTAATAGTTTATAGTTATTGATAATCATTCGGGAATAAGATGTAACGGCTGCCGCAATGGCTACATTTGTCTTATTACTTAAATTTGTTAGCATCTTTTTAAGAGAGGCTTGACCTTGTAGTTCTATGAATTTCTCTTTATTTAATTGAATTGATACAAGGTAGAGTTCACCATAAGATAAAGCACTTTGTAATTCCCAATAGGGTTCAAGGCTATCTATTTGATCTTGATTCCAGATATGAGTTTCAAGAACAGAGGGCTTCATTCCAAAGCGTCCGTACATAGAGTTCATTAAGAGTTTAGCCATGTTTCTAATGGTGGGCTGCTTGTTTAATTGTGCCTCTACTTTCATACCATTCAATTGTGTAATTAGTTGTAAGAAGGTATTGGCCCCTCTCTTAAAGGAATATGCCAGGGAGAGTGAGAGAGACATATGTAAGAATACAGAAAGAGCAGCCTTACGCATTAAGATTCACATTCAATAAGAGACAACAAGTCTTTGATACTCAAGGTAGATGGATTGATACAAAACCACTTATTTTAAACAAAAACAAATAAGCTTAGTTCATAAAAAAAATGCCCCCAGTATACTTGTTTTAAACTTCCCATCCATTAGTACAAGGACTACAAGACCTTCCAAAAAATACCCTCTAGAGCTAACAAATCAGCGAAGAATAAACTCCTCCTCCCCTTCTTAGGCTACCTATGCCGCTTTATTCATACGTTCCGTGCTTTTATCAATTTTCTCTTAATAAAGCCATTCTTTATACATTGTAATTGGGTTTATGATAGGATATCTTCAAGTACTGTGATGCTAAAGGAGACTGTGAGCCCATCTAAAAGTATGTTGAATATCCTCTTAGAGTCTCCAAGAGATTTGATGGATAAGTTGATTCTAACAAAGAAGTTACTAGAGCGTAGGCTAATTAGAGTAGGGACAGTAGTCAGAGTTGTAACATACTCATTTGTATTGCTTGCGTTGTCAATAGTCTTTGGCTTAATCTATTACTTTAGCTCAAGAATCCACAATCTAGTTTATGGGATCTTCACATCTTTGATAAGCCTTCTTAGGTCTTTGTATGGATTATAACTAGGTCGCTTAAATAAATTGATAGTTAGTTGCGAAAAAGCTAGTTAATTCAAAGCAAGCCTAATTTTATCTTCTTAGACAGGTTTATTCCTTTTCTGCTTTAGCTATCTTCCTTGTTGATGATTTAGATAGGATTTTTAATAGAGGAGGCTGACCCACACCCTTTCCGACATTGTGACTTGATGCAATCGTAGAACTTATAAATATAACTCTTGACGGATTTTAAAAAGTAGGTGTAGATTATGCTAGAGGTAGACGCTTTTATTTGTTGGAATTTAATCTTTCTAAGCTTTTGAATTTAAAGGTGATTGCGTTTGAACAATAGAGATTATCCTTAGAGGAGAATAGCTTAGCTAGTTTTATTTATATCTTCATTCACGATTGATTCATGGCAAAATAGGAGTAAAATTAAAGAGACTGATGATACAACCATATAATAGACAGATAAGAGCTTCCTACTCTTGATCTTCTCTATCTTGTACTTTGTTCTGAAAACACCCTTTGAAACCTCTCTTCCTAGAAAATATGAAGAATGCCTTCAACACACCAACTCCCATTTGAGTTCCAGACAGATCACTGTATCCCAATATGAATGATATATTCTTTTATTCCCTTAACTTTACCTAACTCATCAGAGTAGATTTCAGTTCCCTCTTTGAACTTAGAAGACCTATCTTGGTGGAGTTTTCGCCCTTCTAGGAATGCAGAGATGTCACTTAATTCATTAGTACAGTAAGCACTCATCCTATCTTCATTATCAAATATAAACTGGGCTCCTTTAGTACACGGTCTCGTTAATGTTGTGATAACACAACTAGGAGGCTCTCCAGTTCAATTCCCTACTCCATCACAACAATCATCGCAACCACCCGTATCGCAAACTCCGGCTGAAGCGCCGGTTGTATCTCTAGTCCAAGTTAATGAGTTAATCAAAGCTCAAGTTACACCTTTACTTAATAAGGTTGATAATCTGGAATCCATGATTTCACGGTTATCTCAAAACCAGGCTAATATTCAAGAGGCCATTGCAAGTACAAATAACCAAGTCTCTTCCCTTTCTTCAACCCTAGAAGCTTTTATTAAAGCTCAAACTCCGGTTGCCCCTACTTCTTCTCAAGGTGGTAACACAAATAATGGGGGTGGTTCTTCTAGTGCCCCTATGACTCCTGTTGTAGAGGAGGAATCTCCTAAGCCACAATAAGAAACCTAGCTAAGTTACTTATGAATTCTATGTACGGTAGATTTGGGATGCATCCTACTTTAACTCTACATGGAATCTATACTTCTAAACAAATTAATAAAGTAACACCTGCTTGGAAGATTTCTAATGAAATTCAATTTGGAGAATTAAGTCTTGTTACCCTAACATTACAAAAAGAATGGATTCTAGAAAATCAGGGAATTGAAGGACTAATTAAGCACTTAACTAACCTAGGAAATAATACAAACGTAGCCATTGCTGCCGCAGTAACTGCCCACTCTAGAATAATTATCAATACTTATAAGTTATTAGCTTTAAAATTAGGGTTAGAAATCTATTATAGCGATACAGACAGCCTTGTGCTAAATGGTCCCTTACCTTCCGAGTACTGCGACTCAGCCGAATTGGGAAAATTAAAATTAGAGTATACATTTAAGGAGGGTCTATTTATAATGCCAAAAGTTTACTACCTAGAAACTAATGAAGGACAAATAGTAACTAAATGTAATGGGTTATTCTGGTAAACTTACAAAGGCTCAGTATTTAGAGCTACTCTCTGGTCAAACTCTTGAACTAGAAATAACCAAGTGGTCAAAGTCTTTAAGAGACTCATATGTAAGGATACAGAGCAAAACACCTTATAACTTAACCTTTTCATTTAATAAACGACAGCAGCTATTTAATGCACAAGGGCAATGGGTTAATACGGCTCCTATAATTCTTCCTTAACTTTCCTTTAAAATAATGGAGACTCGGATCCTCCCTGGGGCAATAGCTCAAGTGATACAAAGGGAAATTAGCTTTAATAAAAGACAACAAGTCTTTGAAAATGGGTAAATACAGAGCCATTACAATTTAGATCGGCTTAATGCCTTAACTTTGGAGGTGGGTTACATTCTATCAAATCAATAACATATATAATCTTTTAGCAGTTTTGTTATTTAACAATACACATCTTTATATTAGATTAATTATTTGGAATTTAACTCAAAACCACAGGGTTTCCTGCGGATTGTCCATTGTTACATACTAAGGAAGAGAATGAGTAGTAAAGGAAGTACACCATAAGTGTTATTTCTTAACTTACTCTATGCCTCTAGTTCCATGGATATTTTCTATATCTTACTTCTTAGATAAACAAAGAGGGGGGAATTTTATAAAAGTGGGGGTTCACCGCCACCCCAAACATAAACAAAAATGAAAAGGAAAAGCCAAACAACGTCAACGAAATCTTATGAATCATAACCTTTCAGTATGATTGGACTCTATCTTCATCCATATATCAAATAGGATGCTCTACATACTAGTCTCTGAGGAATCCCTAAGGGTTTCCTGCGGATTGTCCATTGTTACATACTAAGGATTGTTAAGCATGCCTACCTTAGCCTTTAGGAGTTTCCCGCATATGGTAGAGTGGTAATAATAGAAGTTACCAACTAAGACGGCATTTCTTTGCCAGTAAAGGATAGCACCTTCATAACCAACATGATGGTGTTTAGTAAGATGATAATTGATAAGACGGTATAAGCCTACTCCTAAGAAGATAGAGCCTATTAAGACATGCCCGCCATGGAAACCCGTACCAAAAAAGAAGCAAGAGCCAAAGGCTCCATCTGAAATAGTAAAGGGAGCATTATAATACTCATAGAGCTGTACACCCGTAAAGATAAGAGCAAGAACAATAGTGTAAATAAGTGCCAGTAAAGCATTTTTACGATCTCCGGCTATCAGAGAATGGTGTGACCAGGTAACTGTGGCCAAATCTCCAGCTATATATTATTACATATCTGAATATATAACCCTTGTACTTTATATTAATGTAAGTTTTCAATCCCTAAACTTAGCTAGTTTAGTCTTCTAAGAGTCACATTAGTTGTTTGAAATATAATATAAAGCCTTTGGAAAGAGAAGTCAATCTATTTTAACCTTCTCAGTCGAGATTCCGACTGTACATTAAGCAGCAATTAAGCCACCCATCGATGAACCAGTCTGTAGCGATCTTCCTCTTTTATTCAAAGAAGAGAACCGACGGTCTTAGAATCAGATATATCCCGTTGACCGTTTTCATCAATGTCGCCAAGATAGTTATTATCCTATCTTCTATAAAGCTAGATTAGCTGGATAATAGAGCATAATTAAGATTGATGGAGGATCAATCGATTAATATTACCCAATTAATCTAGGACTATGCAATCTATCTGATTATTTAATTTAGAAAATAAATGGGAAAGACTCATTATGTCACAAGAAATGTCGGAAATTAAATAAGAAAGTAATTTATAAAGCATGGTAGGATGAATATGAGGTTTAACTATTTTAGTGAGATTTGCCATACTAGACTTAGGAATATATAAACCATATTGATTCACTACACCTGTTTTATGTATAGAGGTATTTAAAGAATACTTTTTTCTAGAACACTAGCTAAATATTGAACCTCTTTAAGTGTGAAACAATTAGTGCAGAATCTTAATCCTTTATTTTTGTGAAGAGTTGCGTCATCCATTATCCATACAGCTAAGGCCAAAGGTGATAAATACTGATCTATAATCCGAGGAACAACTTTCCGTTTATTAGGGTAAAATTCTTCATAAATCCAATTAAATGAACTGTATGTATAAGTTCTGAATCTATAAGAGTAGCGTATTTGTCCATTTGTTCCTTTTCTAGTTTGTATGATAGGTATCTCTGGTTTAGAGTAACCAAGAGAACTAATAACTTGATGCAGCCATAATAAGTATTCGCCATTTGTTTTTTCTTGATAAAAAGCAAACCGTGAACCATTACCATCTTTTTCCATAGATCCATCACCTAGCAATGATCCTATAAGGATACTTATTATCTCATAATTGTGGGGACCAATTCTTTTTGTGGACGGAACTCTGGGACAGTTAAATGGCAGTAAGCTAAATTTTATAAATAAATCAGATTGATCACATTTCAGGCAAACACCTGATGAGAGTAAAAGAATTGTATTAACAAGAGGTAATTCCCATGGATCTATGGGTTGTATACCTGCTGGGGGCCAACTGCAACCTAGTTCAACTGTAGGAGCTAAGGCACTATCAAAGAAGGCCCAAAAAATAGAAAGGAAGAAGAAAACCTCAGAAACAATAAAAAGGATAATACCTAATATTAGGCCTTGTTGTACACGAACAGTGTGATGTCCTAAGAATGTCAAAAAACCCAATATATTTCTATAATGGCTGGACTATATCTTAATTAATAGGTTTACTATACTATCTTTAACGTATTAATTCTTGACGTATAGTCTCTGAGGACCCTACTAGGATAATTATAAATCCGTTGGTTTTCTGCTGATTATCCATTGTAATATCCATAAAGATTGTCACGAAGAGGACATTTCCCTACGTACTTTAGGCTTTAGGAGTTTCCAGCATATAGTCAAGTTTAAAGAAGGCACTTTAGTTTTGCATACTGTCGTAATGTGTTGAAAAGTTAATAAGAGTTTAAATAGCTTTTAAAGTATAGTTAGACAATATGCCACAAAAAAACAAGCTTAACGCTGTACCTTCACGGATCACATCCGCCCACCATAGACCCATAGTAGAAAGAACACCCAGAAGACCTATAGTTAAAAATACTCCTCCATGACCATATCCATGAAAATAGCAGACTGCTGAAACAGTAGTAATAAGAAGGGCTATTGCGCCTGCTAGAGGCCATGGTGAAGGTTCTACTAAATGATAAGGATGAGGTTGAAACTTCATGAAAACTGATATTATGTTTTAGCCAGCTTTAGCTCCCAATGATTAGGAGGCTCTGGTCGCTTTACTCCTTTATGGTATCACCCCTTATATAGACTAAAAGAGTAGAAGAAGATGAGGGTTGTTTTTTAAAGTAATTGCTTATTTTCTTAGATGCCTTTTTTAAAATCGATGTAATTTCTTTTTAAAAAAGTGATGTAAAAACTTGAGATAAAAATCATACCGTGTGAAAGCAAGGAGGAATTTTTAGGCACGAACCCCTTGAACCTATCAGGAAAGGTTTCTTAAGAAATCCTCTCTATATTATTTACTCTATACCTCTAGTTCCATATAAGCCGGGTTATGTAAGTAACCGCTACCACTCCCCTATTTTTGTTTTTCTAGTCGAGATTTTCTTAGACCTCTTCGTTCCTTCTAGAAAAAACTCTAGGGGAATTGGTAAAATTTGAAATGACCTTCTGCTAATTTAGCTGGAGTATTTTCTTTAAAAATAGATAAAGTGATAGCCAACCTTGGGAATCCTTAGTGACTCGATTTACTCTTGATCCACTGTGTGAAGGGGGAATTCAAACAAGGGTGTCTATAGCTAAAGAGGGGATGAAGATAGAGGCTGAACCCTTGGGGCGGCATAGGTACGCCTGCCAAGGGGAAGGGGCAAATAAGTAGGGAAGACTGAACAACTTAAAAATGAAGTAGGAGGTGTTGCCATGGAATACTTTGTGTATTTTCTATTGCAGTAGTTAAGATTAAGTCATGAGATGCCTATCAGCTTCTAGTAAATCCCTTAACTTCTTCCTTTCCTTTTTTAAAATCGATGTAATTCCTTTTTAAAAAAGTTCCTCCAACCATTTCCTAGTTAGTTCCATCCTTGCCCTCTAGTGGCTACCTATGCCACCCAGAGGGTTGGAGTAGAATCACCCTTCTTATCTCTCTTCCTTAATTGTTCATCCCTGCTTAGCTGATTAGATCAATATAGAAATTAGTTAATGGTCCCCATAGGGTAGTAAACCCTTCTTTCTTACTCCTCTACTCTATTTATATTCTCATCTTTCTGGTAAGGTCCCCTAAATCTCAACAAGTGCTTCCAACTTCTAGAAGTCTCAATTCGATACTTTTAAGATATGTCCACCTGGGGAATTTTAGAGAAATTAGCATCTTAGAAGGAATTACATCAACTAACGATTGAAAAAACAAAGGAAAGAGCATGCTAAGAGGTGGAACCGCTAGTTTTATCAAGGCATAATATAATTGGGCCTATTATAGCCAAAAGTAGAATGATTCCCGCATAGATCAACCAGAGAGGGTAAATAGTATATAAACATACACCTAATGAATGAATGTTAGAGAAGGCTGCAAAGAGGTTTGTCCATTGAAGGGCTGAAGGATCAGAAATGTGAGCAATGCCCAAAGTGGTTTGGTCAAACCAACTGTAAAGAGTATCACCTCTAAATAAAGGTGAGCCAGTTAGGGTCCAAAGGAATGGTGTTCCAATAAGGAATGCAATAGGATATACTTTGCTAGCCTCTTCTCCTGAAGAACTTAATTCAGCCAGCTTGATATCGAGCATCATTATTACGAATAAAAAGAGTATGGCAATAGCTCCTACGTATATGATGAGGTAACTTAGGGCTAGAAAGGTTAGTCCCAGAAGAGCTAGGTAAGCTGAGACGGTAATGAAAACAGCTATCAGAAAAAGCACAGCAAGAATGGGGTTGACCGCTGTTATAACAAAGATAGCAGAGAGCACAGCCACGAAAGGCAGTAATTCCAGTAGAAAAGGACTCATTACTTTAGGGTTTGCTTTTGCTTACTTCTTGATGCGGAACAAGTCACGTTTGCTTAGGAACAATTGAGTTCAGTTCAGGGAAGGGGTAATTTTATTAGAAAGCAATAAGAGGAAACCCCTCCCTTATTTTTCCTAGATGTATTCCTTCTAAGGAAACTTTGACAAAACCAAATTCTTTCTTGCCACCCTTACTCCAGTAATCACACCCAACTTCCAGTGTCAAATTGAAAAAAAACAACCCTTTCATTTTATACCTTTTTGTGCAAGTGGCCGAGTCGAACGGCCTCCTTCAGAACATGAGTCTGACATGCAACCCTTACACCAACTTGCAGAAACAAATAGCAGGCAGAGATTGGGACAAGTAGTCTTTGTAGGACCCTCTGTGCGCCACTAGAGGGCCCAGTGTTACTAACAATGAGGAGTAACATACGTTTATTAGCTAGGGGCTTCAATCAAAGCCACGCAGTACAGAAGGTGATTACCTCTGATTGGTTTTACTGATTTAATTTCAATTCCACAAGTAGAACTTCTAAACCTAATCTTTATTGGGTTACCCCGGTCAAAGTCCAACAGATTTAAGAAAAAAAGAGATAGGGGTTGCACACAATTTATTGTGAAGGTGGTAAACTCTTCTATATGGATAGTTTTGACACTGATATAAAGCTATCTAATGACTTGAAAGGTTCAGAGTTGGGTATGCTCAAATATGAAGGTTTCTTCGATATTTACTGAACACCTCAAAAGGCTACGATAGCAGTTTGTTAACAATTGAAGATTGGATTAGAGCTTTAGAAGGGAAGAAAAGGTTAATCAAGTTTTGGAGCTTCAAAAGAGAGAGTGTGCAGGTTACACCAACGGTAAGTCTGATTTGTACATTTGTTGAAGGTAGAACTGATAAACACATCTTGCCATTTGAAATCAAACAAAATAATCTCCTAGGAGCAATCCTACTAAGACTTCAACTTGAATTTTTTTTAAAAGGAATTACATCGACTTAAAAAAAACCAAGCTTAAAATGACCCTAACCATTACTACCATAGACCCTGCTCGCTCAATTTCTTCCTAACAGCAAGGTTCAATTTCAACAAAGCGCCTAGAAGACGAAACAAAGTTTAGCAGATTTTACCCACCAATAGGCCAATCCTACAGGGGTTAGTAGCTCGCCAATATTAGCTGGTATGATTTTAACCCCTTTTTCATTATAAAATCAATCACGATAAGAAGCAAAACAAAAGAAAGACAGGGTATGTAAGTTACACCAGTGATAAGTTTGACCTGTACGCTTATTAAAATTGGAGCTAATGTAGAGCGGTTTAACAACAAAAGCTTCAAAGAGATTATGCAAATGAAGAAGGTAATCATGTTGGCTCATTGAATGACGGATGGTTAGACGATGTCCCCCTATTTTTGATACAGGAGCATTTATACAACCGTCACCTAATAACAGTCCTATTAAAACTTCAACTTGAAATGGCGTTAAGGACTGATTCATTTTATATTCAGAAGTATATTTTGGATTACCCTTCTCACGTTTACGCCTTCCGTTCATTGTTAGTCCTGAGGAGTTATCAGAAGAGGTAGAATAAGAGCGAGTACCAGTAGGTGCTTTAGCCCTGGGGGAATTTTTAGTAGGAGAAGAAGAGTCTTTGGCATAGTCAAGTGCGCCTTTACCTAGTTCGTAAACAAAACCAATAGTAAGAAGAAGAATGAAGACCATTGCAACCCAGAAACCAAAGGAAGATATATGATATAAGGATACAACAAGAGGGTAAAGGAAGAGTATCTCGCAATCAAAAACTAAAAAGAGGATAGCAACAAGGAAGAAACTAATTTGGAATTTATGACGGGCATCAGAAGCTGGGGGCATTCCACATTCATAAGGCGCCATTTTAGCAGAGTCAGGGTTATTGGTAGCAACCAACATGTTTACCCCTAAAAGAATTAGCACGAACAGAGGAACGAACAAGAGGAAGAAAACTAACATTACCAGTAGAATAGAGAAAGAGCCAGAAGGTGCAGGCAGTTTAGTATTGGTAGGGGATTAGCAATGAAGAGTAAAATTAATAGAGTTAGAGTCCCTATAATCATAGAATTATTTCCATTAGGACGAACCCACCAAGCAGGAGTTTCGGTGAACTGAGAAGTATCAAAGAAGATGACACGAATAACTCGTAGATAGTAGGCTGCACTAACAACGCTAACTAGAATTGCTATAATTGCTAAAAACAAGTAGCCACTGTGGGTAGCTGAGTAAATCACCATCAGTTTAGCAAAGAAACCTATCATTGGAGGTATTCCTGCCATGGAGAAAAGGGTGATAGCGAAGGTTAAGGCTAACGCAGGATTTGAGAGGATATTAGAGTTTCGGCTAATATGAGAAATGTATAAGATCTGTGGTTTTTTGGACAGCTCAGTGTTATCAAGGAGTGAGAAGCCAGCAGAAGATGGTGTATTCGATGCGTAATCGGATTCATAAGGATGATTACTAAAGGCTAGTAACACAAAGAAGATGTTGGTGCTTGTAAGCACGTATTGCACTAGGTAGAAAAGATATGCCTCTATACCCTCTGGAGTATGGATAGCTAAAGCTAATAGCATAAAACCCATATGTGAAATCGTACTATAAGCTAGCAAACGTTTTATTCGGTATTGCGCTAGGCCAAGTAGACTACCAATAACTAGAGATAGTAGAGCACTAATTAGGAGAATATTAGGCCAAATCGGATAGGTGGTTTCGTAAACCCTACCTAAATGGGTAAATCCCTGGAACTCACCTAAGAAGGCAAGAATGGCAACCTTTGGCATTATAGTTAGCCATGTAGTCACAATAGTTGGCACTCCGTCATAAACATCGGGAGCCCAGTTATGGAAAGGAGCAGCAGCTACCTTGAATAGTAGGGCAATACCTATAATAACTAGAGCTATATGGATTCCACTATTGGCTATAGCCATTGAGCATAAAAGATATACACCTTCAAAATTAGAAACCCCTGTTAACCCATAAAGTAGACAAGATCCTAGCAGAATCAAACTAGAAGAGAGTGCACCTACTAGAAAATATTTTAGACCAGCAGATGTTGCTGCCTCAGAGTCTCGGTAAATTGTAGCGAGAATGTAGAGAGCAAGGCTTTGTAGCTCTATAGATAAGAAGAAAGTGACCAAATCACTACTAGAAACAAGGGAACTCATACCTAGAGTTGTGAAAAAGATAATTAGAGGGTATTCAGCTACTTTGCCTTTGGTAATAGATTCAAACCGTTGGCTAGTGACAGAAATGGAACCTGAACCAAGAAGCAGAATAATGGAAGCACAGACCAAGATAAAGGTATCAAATGCTTGAGAGAGTAAAGTGACGTGAGATAGTCCACCATAGATCCCTAGACCTACACCTATTGGCTCTAAATAGAGCATGTTCCAAGCCAATACCGAAGAATAGAGTAATACTAAGATGGCTAATCTATTGAAAACATGAGAACTCATGTGAACGGAAGTTAAAGGCACAACGGCCGAAAAAAGTAAAATAGATAATAATAGCATTGCTCAAGTTACAAGGGTTTGTTTTGTTTTTCTAAATTAAAAAATGACTAATGTATACAAATTTTTAAAGTACTCCCCTAGGAAAACTTTGTTTTCTTCATTTTCTAAGTCGACTTGTTGCTTCTAAGGAAACTTTGGTTTATTTTTTCAATCGATGTAATTCCTTTGAGTGCCCTCAACTTACTCCTAATTCAATAAGAACTACACATCCTTAAGTGGAAAACTAAAAATAGTTCCTCCCTTCTCTAGTACTAGACCTAAACTAATCCATAAACAGGCCCTTTTTCAATCTTTCTCTATTCTAACCTTTAAGTATAACTATAGCTTACCTTTGTCCTTCTAAGTCTAATCCTTAGTTGTTCTTCTCTCTCTACTCTCCCTCTATCCTTATCTCTTCTTGATTTTTTCTAGCCCCCCCACCCAGGCCAAGGTTGAGTATTATTGAATTTTATTCTTTTGTGAGTTTTATTAGATAATTCTAAAGATAAACCTAAGAAAGATAAGAAGGGGTAACTAAAACTTGTGCTTAGCTAAGGTGGGGTTCCTTGGTACATAGGGCAACCTACCGTCGTAAGTCCTCTAGGTCGAAGGAGATCCTCCCCTTCGAAGACCGGGGCAAGTAGAGGGGGAATTTTCTGAATGCAGAGAAATAGCATCATTTATATAACTACATGTTAATAAGACAAAAACGTAGGCTTGAATAAGGGCAACCCCAATTTCGAGTCCATAAAGCAGAGTAAGGAAAAGTAAAGGAAGAGGTATCATGATTATACCAAGCAGAGAACCAACTATGAACTTCCATGAAAAAGTGGCTATAATATGTAAAAGGATATGACCAGCAAGCATATTGGCCGCCAAACGAATACCTAATGAAAAAGCTCTAGCTAAGTAAGAAACACTTTCAATTAAAACTAACAGTGGAACCAAAGGTAGTGGAGTCCCAGCAGGGACAAAAAGAGAAAAGAAGTGAAGTCCGTGACGGTGTAAACCTAAAAGAGTGACTCCTAATAAAATGGTGGAACTAAAACCTAGGGTTAAAGCAAAGTGAGCTGTAGCAGTAAAGCTATAGGGGATAAGACCTATTAAATTTAGAAATAATATAAATAAGAACAGAGAATAAATAGCAGGAAAATAGGGCTGTCCTTGAGGTCCAATTTGGTTTTTTACTAGTTGAAGTATAAATCCAAAAAGAGATTCTATACAAAGCATTAATGTATTACCCAACCCTAACACTCCCTCTTTATTATATAATAAGTGTTGAAAAATTAGGAAGAGTGAGGCCAGTAACAGATAAAAGCCTATATTAGTCAGCCCAATTTGTATATATCCAAAAAGAGGTCCTTCCATTGCTATAAACTTAACAATCTCAAACTGCTCTAGAGGATTATAAATCATTGCTGTTTACTAAATATTTAATTTCCGTGTTTCGGATACTTTATTAGATTATAATATAAAAACAATTACGAACTGATAGACGCATCATCATTTAAGCCTCAATATAATACAGGTTTCTAACACAATCCAATACCCTTGACTATCTCAAAAAAAGTGGCCAAATAGTGTTTGACACTTATGATATTTCCAATTTACCCTCCTTAGACGAATTAAAGAATAAAAATAAAGAAGATAATACTAATTGGAAATTTCAAGACTTGATTGTAACTGCCGATTTAGAGTCATTAGTTAATAAAGATGGAACCAATAGTGTCTATATGGCAGCTTGGTATAATGGGAAAATATTTAAAGTCTATGATATAACCTATTATAATATGGATTCAAATAAAATGTTATCTGACTTCTGGTTTGATTTAATTAAGAAGAATGAAGGTCAATTTGTTTACTTCCATACAGGCTATGATAGCATTCTTTCCTTATCAGCTTTAGTGAATCTTCCTAACTTTCCCTTCTTAGGCTACCTATAGAAGGGTTAATTTTCAACCTATTATAAATGATGGATAAGTAATTTCCGTTAGAATTGAATTTAATAAGAAATTAACCATTTATTGACTCTCAACCCCACTATGTTTTGTTGTTTAATAAGAGAGAGATAGTTATCTCTAGTTAATTTTCCTGAGTATCCCTTAGCTTTGGTGACCTTCTGTTGTTCTTAGGTAATATACCTTAGGAAGAGGGAAGATTCCTTCCTCAATAGTGTGCTCCAATTTGAGATAACCTAATTTGGCTGGATCCACTTTTGAAGAATCTAATTCTTGGTCAATTACCATTGAATCAGTATCAGAATAATATAAATTGGCTCCACTATTTAACGCTGTGAGTTTATGATCATTAATAATCATTCGGGAATAGGCAGTAACCGCTGAAGCTAGTGCCACATTTGTTCTTAAGGTAAGTCCTTTAGTATATTCTTTAATTAGATTACTATCTCCACCTTTTCCATTCATTGGTGGCTCATTTAAGGAATAATTGATTAAAGTATATCCCAAAAGAATTTCAGAGATAATATTTGAGCATATTTATCTAATAGATAGTTAGGAAGCAGTGCTGTTTGTGTTGCTTCAGTCCTCCGACCAAGGTGAGCCTCTACTTTCATAGTATTTAATTTGAATATAAGTTCTTTGAAAGCATCCCCTTTATTAAATTGTACTAAATTGTTAATTTCAACTATTGAGTAAACTTGACTTATAGCAAAGTTATTCAGAAAAGAACAGACCCCTAAAAGTACCTTGGGGACAAATTAGTCTTCCTTTCCACCCTCCCCCTGGGTGTTCAGGTCTATGAACAAGGCTTAATAGGTAACAGCCCAATATAAGAAGCATTAGGATTTGCTCCATTGCTGGTGATTGTCCAATCTACAAAGCCAAAGTAGAATGGTTTAAAGAATACAGCTTCAGTAGTATTGGCTCAGAACCTTCCTCCGGGAAAATAGGGGGAGTGGAGCACCTTATTGGAGTCGAACCAATAACCTACGGTTTCGAAGACCGACGCTCTATCCGATTGAGCTAAAGATGCAGTTGGTTAAAGCTTGCTTCCCAAGTTTTTCCTGGACTTTTTTTAAATCGATGTAATTCCTTTTAAAAAAAGGGACCCCTGGCAGGCTACCTATGCCGCTAGGGGGATGGGGTAACTAAATGTTAAAGGAGTGGTATTTCCACTAGGTAGGAGTACCGTTTATTGAAAGTCAAGTTTAAGTCATAAGGTTGGTTTCTTTTAATAATAACAGAAGATTCTTTAAGGGATCTTACCATTTATTACTAAACCTTAGAGTTACAATAGAAGAGTTAGACAGAGTAGAATATTCACGTTTAGCTAAGCCAAAAGGTTTAAGGGGGGAATTTTAGTTCTAAAATGAGTAAAGTGAATTAGTAAAGACGATATAAAATAAAAAGGGTAAAAGCCAAAGAATAAATAATAATTAGGCTTAAAATAACAATCAAGGTTGTTGATGAGACAGAATAGTAGCGGTATAGTCTCATTAAAATAGGTCGATCTGCTATTCGTGGTAGAATCCAATCACCAAAGCGTAATAAAGCTAAGTTTAAAAGAAGCCCTACGAACATCCAAAGCGCAACCCCACAGAATATGATACAAGCAAATACTAGCTGCTGCTCATCAGATATAAATTCAATAACCGAGGAGGCGCCATCACCTCCTGTTTTTGATTTTAGAGCGAATTCTGAGATAGAGGAATTGTTGGAGTTGTTGCTACCTCTTGAGAGTGCCTTTGACGCTACAACAGTGGCACCAACTACTGCACTGAGCGCTACAGCCACTCCAGCCTTAGAAGCTGGAGGAACGGCCTTCACAACCTTGGCAATTCCATAGCCCAAACCAGCAGCAGTTGCACCTGTTTTTAAGGTTGTAGTAAAGTTAAAGTTAAGGGAAATGGGAGTGTCAGAGACAGACTTATCAGAGATGGATGTGCTAATGTGGGTTGGGGTAGTGCCTCCATTATTATCTGAGCCAGTACAAAATACAGGGTCATTAAAAGCCGATAGCAATACTATGCAAATAATGCTAAGAAAAAGCCAAACTAGTCGTATAGCCAATGGTGAATTCCAGAAAGCATACAATGCTATTGTGATACGGCTGTTACCTTTTACTTTAAACAGTAGGGCAATAGCTAAAACAATTAAACCTGAAAGGAACATTTGATTAACAAATTTTGGTTTGACTTCTAAGATGAGACACATTGCAGATCCTCTATCTTTATTCTCAAATGAAAAAGGAGAACTGATAACCCTGACCCTCGGGCGGCATAGGTAGCCTTCGAGGGCCGGTACTAGGAAAACAAGTGGTAACTCTGAATAATGCAAACTATACAGGTGGATTTCCTAAAGACAAGGTTTTCTCCATACTGTAATTCTTAATGATCTCCAATGATAGCTACTAGGCTGGGGAGCGATTCGAACGCTCATCACAGATTTTGCAGATCCGTACATTAATCCTTTATGTTACCCAGCCAAAGTTTTTCTAAAAGGAATTACATCGATTTATTTTCTTGAGATAGGGAGTTGTCTTAAGAAAATTTAGAAAAACAAACCCCGAAACTAAAATAAGGGTACTAATAGGAGGAATAAGAGGAGTAAATCCAAAATAAGGAAGGGTGAATACTGGGACTCGAACCCAGACGCTTCAATACCACAAATTGACGTTCTTACCAATTGAACTATAATCACCTTCTAGAGTGGATAAGGAGGATTAGACCAAGAATAAGAGTTCAAGTTCCCTAGGTTGGTTTTTCTAGATCGATGTAATTCCTTCTAGAAAAACTTGACCTTGGCCGTAGGATCTGAGGGCAGTAGAGAAAAAGACTGATTTTAAGTATAGGGAGGTTAACCAGATAACAGCTAGATTTGTCAGTAAAAGTTAGCCTTAGCTTGATTAATTTAGCTAGAAAACTAAGACTAAAATAGCTGCTTATGTATTAAGGCATAAAGATATAGGTAAAGCATGAAAAGAGGTAGTTCATAGATTCAATCATTTGCCACACTACACTAGGAAAGGTGAGGTATATATTCTAGGCAGTAAAAGGATGTTATGTAACAAACTCAGACAGCTTTCAAAGAAGAGTAAGGCTTAGAGTGCATAGAATAGGTATCTACTTACTGATCAAATGTTAGGGTGGTTTTCCTTAAATGACTGCTACTAGTAAATCTAGCTGAAACAGCACCCCTCCAAACAATCCAAGGAATAGTGTGGATATGCAAAGTTAATGTATACTGAAATAAGAGATTTGGCAACAGTATTAGGGTGACCAATCTTTACCAGAGTCTCTCCAAGGTGAGGCAAGGTGGATTCGAACCACCAAGCTGACCGTTATGAGCGGTATGCTCTACCTATTGAGCTATTGCCTCTACCCAACCACCTAAAGATGATAACCCTCCCTATTCACAATATTACTTAAGTTTACCTGATAAAGATAATTACCAAGCAATACTACATTCCATCTAATCTTTTTTCAAAGAAGGGCAGTTTAGCTAGTTATTGCTCTAGTTGTTTCCCGTATAACTGAGAACTCTTTAAGTTATGTTCTCTCTTTTTTACTGGTACAACTAACTAATATGGATGGAGAAGAATTAGGAACTTTTTTAAAAAGGAAAGTTACAATTGAGTTTGTCTTGACTAAAATAGATCTGTCGGATCGGTAAGATTTGAACTCACAATCTATCGGACCCAAACCGATCGTCTTACCATTAGACTACGATCCGCGTAAAAGTTTTGAGTTGAAACTATTTTCATTTGTTTGTATTTTCTAAATCGATGTAATGTGAAAAGGGAAAACTATAAAAATAATATGAGAGAAATAGTTACTATGGTTAGCAATTATTTCCCACTCTACTTCCCCATTAGAATATTTCTATATTGGATACTATCCAAAGGGGAAGAACCAAGAATTATCTTACTAGATACCAATTTTATAAACATAGCATAATATCACACTTGATTAATGTCTAATCTTAAGATAGTGATGGTTCACGTCATACCAGAGAAAGTCAAAGAAGATGTTGAGATACCCACCCTCTAGCGGCATAGGTAGCCTAAGAAGGTCCGAGTTACGATGACCACTTCAGGGATCGAACCTGAATAAATAATATTAGAAGTATTATGCTCTTCCAATTAAGCTAAGCGGCCTATCGTACCCCTGGTTATTTGATTGCCTTGACTCCCCTTGGCCGGAGGGGTCTACGTAGGGAGCAGCCTGCTACGATCGATGAGACGACACAGATAGCGTCTCTGTGGAATAAGGAGAGCTTCCAAACTCCAAGCAGTTGGCTCAGGTGTCACCATATGTTTAAATAAAGTGTCAATTCAAAATGTTTAACTTCTATACATACCCTTGTTAGTTATTTGACTTCAAATCTCCACTAGTATTATAAATGGTGTTGGATCTCTTTATTATTCTAGTTTGAACTGATAAATACACCTAAAAGATTCAATTTAACCAAAATGGGAGGGGGGATTTTTTATTAAGATGAAATAGGTAGTTCGCCATATGTATGAAAACTAGGAGGAGAAGAAACAAGCCATTCCAATGTAGGTGAAGCTTGAGTAGAAGAAAGAGGAGTATTAGGCTCAAAGTATGCAGGAATAGCCCAAGGATTGGCTTTAACCTGTAGTGGAGAAGTTAATTGATTAAATAAAATATAAAGGAAAAGGAAAGCAGAAACTAGTGAAATTACAGAACCAAATGAAGCAACCAAATTCCAACCTGCAAAGGCGTCAGGGTAATCTGGTATTCTTCGAGGCATTCCCGCTAGGCCCAATGAGTGCATAGGCATAAAAGTTAAGTTAACTCCTATGAAGAAAGTCCAGAAATGTATTTTACCTAAAAGTTCGTTGTAGGGTTTACCTATTATTTTAGGACTCCAGAAGTACCAACCTGAAAATAAGGCAAAAACAGCTCCCATTGAGAGAACATAGTGGAAATGGGCAACTACATAATAAGTCTTTACTTTAACTCTTTTCACAAAGAGGATCGGACTATATCTTATCTACTTATTTAACTCAATAAACTTTCGACTGCCACGTATAGTCTCTACGGATCCTACTAATATATACTAAGTATATACTTTGGTTTCCACGGTATTGTCTTAATTAAATTAATATAGTGATCTAGCAACTGATCTTAATTAAGATTTCACCGTTAGCAATCTTTACTAATTTAGATTACCGGAATATTTATTTATTCCACAGTGGCAAGACAGCATGACACTTAATTGATAAGATCCTTAAACTTATTGAATGACACTAATTTTTGTCCGATTAAAGGGTATTCAGTACAATGTTTTATAATATTATGTAAGGTTGATACTCGATAAGTTTCAATAAGCCAAAATGTTTTATACGGATTTCTAGTCTGACTTTGAATATTAAAGTGGTTTCTAATAGCATCGATTAGGTACTTATCATCATTTTGTCCTATGCTAAAGGAGTGAAAGTTATTTTGTCTAATTGAAAAGCATCCTTCCGCTTCTATAAAGCCAGATAGCCATTCATTAAAGTAACTATAATCAATATCTACAGAAATGTCACTCCCAGTAGGAGTAAGGTATTTACTATTTCTAGAGTTTAAATACCATTCCACATCATTACGCTTAAAACATTCTAGCATAAATTTTAATTGGGCTCGTAATCGAGATGTAAGAGGTGGGTAAGTATCAAATATTTTGAGAATTTTAAGAATAGATTTACGAGAATCTACTACCCAAATTACAAACTCATTCTTCTTAATAATTCGGACTTTACCTCCAATATCTTTACTAATTAAATTTAACATTTCTACATTTTCAGAACAATGTCGTAATTTTATTACTAGTCTATATTGAAGAGCTTTTTTTCTCCAATGATTTACTTGAATACTCCCATCGCCATCCATTAGTCCCACCCAAAATTTTTGGATGTATGAAGGATCTTTATTTTTTATTCTATCATGCATTGCTATATCAAGAGATGCGTTGGCTAAGATTATACCCGAAAGACCCCCAATGGTAAACAGAAAAATGAAACCAAGAGCGAATAACATTGGAGTAGTCAATCGAATAGTACCGCCAAAAAGAGTAGCTAACCAAGAAAAGATTTTAATCCCCGTTGGTACGGCAATTATCATTGTTGCCGCTGTGAAATAGGCTCGTGTCAATCAAATTCTTAATTATAAGTTTCCATGAGAATTTTTCCTGGCCAATTTTCTTAAAGTGAGTCCACGAGTCGAAGCAGTTCCTCCTACGGGTTTGAGGCCAAGGGAACCTACGGTATTTGACTAGAAGGAATTACATCGTCTAAGAAAGTTAGGGAAAATAGACTCTAATCTTGAATTGATTGGACTATATCTTCATCCCTAGTAAAGCAGCAGTAAGCAATTTCTTTTTTAGCTGAGCAAAATACTGGGAGTTTGGCATGTTAGTCTCTGAGGTAGCCTCCCTACTTTGCTAAGGAGGGTTACCTGCTGATTGCTCCTCAAATTCAAAGATTTTTCCGACCAGTTTCTTATCTTTTAATAACGTCGCGACTATTTTCCCTAAAGCAAATGGGTGATAAGTTACATATTAGACTGGGTGGACTTTGAATATTAAGAAAGTTTCCAGCAATTAGCCAAATAATAATTAGAAATGTTACCATCTCTAACGACACACTTAAAGTATCGACATCAAGCCCAACAGCATAAAGATGATGCAAATAGTTTAAACTAAATGTGGACTATCCCTTATTCTTTTGAATTTACCTTAGCATATTTTTACATCACAGTTAATAGACCTTTGAAGCCAGCCTAGATTTATATACTTATGGTGGTTCAAAAAAAGAGGTAAAATCAAAAGAACCTTTGCATGTAGTCTCTGAGGATTCTACTAGCTTTCAAGCTTTCCCCTCTTAGGCTACCTATGCCGGTAGAGGGGTTTGGTTTCCTGCTGATTGGGTATAGCTAATAAGATTGTTACTAAAAAGAGGAGTTAATTGAATTACTCTATTTGTACTTAAAAGCATTAAACCTTTCCAGCATATAGCAAAGTTTATTACCATTACTTCACAGTAATAGAGTCCCACCAATGAGACCAAACAATAAAACCTAGAATACCAATACTTAGAATGGCATAGACCATGCCAAGATAACCAAAGATTGGTTTACCTGAAAAGGCTGATATAACATGGCTTACGATACCGAAACCAGGGATGATTAGAATATATCAATTTATCATTAATACTAATGATGTTGGACTATATCTTTATCTGAACTTAATAATGGTTTGATTAATAGTTTGGAGATTTAATCGAAGCAGAGGTTCTTCTGGAATTCATATTAGATTTGATTTCTAATAATAATTTTAATCCAGACTCTGTTAAATGTTGTTTAGTATTAAATAACTCACAAGCTCGTTTTAAATCAAAATAATCATATTTTTTAATACCATATAAAGGATTATCAGCAAAAACTGAAAATAATAAATGTTTTAATTCAGATTTTCGTTTAATGTTGTATTCCCAACATTTCTGTGTTTTATTATAAGACCAAATACCTTTAAATTGTGAAGCAAAAAGTTCTAAAGTTTTTCTATGTTTTTGAGTCCAACTAATATTCAAAGTAACTTGAACTCCTAATTTAGATTTTGGAGAATTACCAAGGCCAATAAAAAATGAACCATTACCTTCAGTAAAACCTGCTAACCAATTTAAATCAATATTAGGATTTAAAGGTTCAACGATCACTTTATTTTTAACAAAAGCCTTTTTATTAAAACGATTAATCCATTTAACATAAGCTTCATATTTGAATTCTGTTCTTAATCTTCCATTAATTAAATTAGCCAAAATCGTTAGATTTGGGATATCCTCAATGACAAAATGAACCATTTTCTCTGAATGCTGCCATCGTACTTTACCAAAACCTAACCAATACTTTAAGGCATAAATCAAGGGTGCATTTTTCGTAGATTGACTAATATAAAATGATAGCGTTTTATCTTTTTCATTAGGAAAAAAACCATCTGCTTCGATTAATCCAGTTAACCAATTTAACCATTGTTCAGATAATCCACGTTTAGTCTCTGAGGATCCCCTTAGGGTTTGTTTTCCTAAAGGATGTAATTCCCTTTTAGGAAAAGTTTGGATTCCTGCGGATTGTCCAAATCTATTGATTGTTACTAAGAAATTTGCCAGTACAATAGAATCTAAGGATTTCCCAGCATATGGTGGAATTTTATCATCACTACTTAAATAGTGAGGAAGCATATATTTTACTTCAGGATGCTCTCTCTCCTAAATAGGGGTTTATACTAGTTATTTGAGAGATGGACTATATCTTCACATTATTCCATTTATTCATAAAAGTTAACCATGCTTTATGATGAATATGATCAGGTTTATAAGCTTTTAGATCATATAAAGCATATTCTTTAATCATGTAAATTCGTTGTGATTTATGGCTTCGACTAGTATAAAGTAGGCTAGCCATTCATAGAACGATTTGGAATAAGGTGCTACGCGTGTAGTCTCTGAGGTTCCTACTAGACTATAGTGTCGTTGGTTACCTGCTGATTGTGCCTTAGACATGATATTTTCACTTGAGTGAAACCAAGTTTCCTTGCTACACAAGTAGCGTACTGTGGAACCAAGCTAAGTAGACCACTTATGTTCATAGTAATCATGGCTAGATTTAGACATTCCCAGCATATAGCATAGTTCCTATTCATATTAAATGAATCGGGGCCACAAATGACCAAAGAACCCTTATCTCCAAACTTTAAGTTACAGGTTTAAACCCTCCCCTCCTTAAAGTCCATGTACTATCTCAACATTGATGTCCCCCCAAAACATGGTCTAGTTTTGGTTTAATCTTTGTTTCTTAGATAGCCTTGTGATGATTTGAGCACGGAGATAACGACTGTACATCAAGCACCATTTAGATACCCACCAGTGACCCAGTCTGTAGCGATTACTTAGATAACCGACGGTCTTAAACTAGGGTAGCTCTTGACCGTTTTCACTAGTGTTGCCAAACATACCTATCCTTAAGCATGTCTCGCCATAACTTAGTTATAGTCCACTTTTTGACTATAAGTATGCTCCCTTTCCCTGTCAGGAAAGGCTTATTTACCTTACATTTTCCTCTAAGGGTTACATGTAGAATTAAAATAAGGACTAGGGCGTATGGCATTCTGTTTTACTAGAATTCGCTGTGTCGGGTCTTTATAATAAGAACTACTTAAGGTAACATTTATAACTATTGCTAAGACAGAGCCCACTCCTTCCCCCTGCGTTCCTAAAGGAACAGTAGCCGTCTTAGTTAGTGAAAAACCAAAGAGTCAATAGAAGGATGTGGTGAAAAAGTAGTTCTATATTACGTAAGCGAGAATTTAAACACCTGCCCTAACAGCTTCATAACTTGCGTTAAGCCATCCCCTCTCTTTCCTAACTTTAAACCGTTGCCTCATTTTAACTTCCTTAATTAAAGTAAGAGTTGTATTTTAAGTGGAACTTGGTAAAGTTAAACGTCCAGCCCGGATTCTTTTTGTCAGAGGTAACAGAGGATAAACTCTTATAATGACGAACGGTGTAAAGATTATTTATTAAAGGTGAAAAGAGGTGTTGATATAATAATAAGTCGCCACCACCAGCAGGCTCATAGAAGGATGTGTTAAAGTTTCGATCTGTAAGCAACATTGTTATTCCCTTTGTGTTGTCCCACTCTCAAAAGAGCATTCCCTGAAGGATCTGAGCAATTAGCTCAGGTGGGCTCGCCAAACATCACTATTTGGATCGGACTATATCTTACCTGCAGATTGAACAGCATGCTTTGACTCACCTTACCGGGATTTTATCAAAAAGAACAAGGTTATTTTAGAAGAAACAATAATAGCTCCGTCTCCTTCTATTAACCCGGCAAGATAGTGTCCCAGACTCCCTTCCAATTTAGCCCAGAGGGAATGCAATTCATACTGCAGGCTCTGGCGTTTAGTCTCTGAGGTAGCCTCCCTACTTTGCTAAGGAGGGTTACCTGCTGATTGTCCACTTCACCATATTCTTAACTTAAATAGAAAGTTAGTGGGTTTCCCAGCATATAGCCAGATAGACATCTATAGCTTCAGGGCTTATAAAACTATAGAAGAGGCAGAAATAGCTACCTGCTAGAACTGGTAAAGATAATAATAATAGAACGGCTGTCACTAATACAGCCCATGCAAACAGAGGCATACGGTGTAATGAAATACCCGGAGCTCGCATATTTAAGATGGTTGTTATGAAGTTTATGGCCATAAAAATAGTGATTCCTATGCTCCACGTTTAGTCTTACCAGCTGATAACTTGTATTTTGAGAATTGGTGCATATAAGGCTCCACGATCAATCGTAGTCGTTCTAAGTCCTTTGCAGGAATATAGATTCTAGGCAATCCTGCGTGAAGTAGTAGGAGGAAAGATAGAGATATGCGGTTTATGCCACCGCTTAAGGTGTTTCAGGTAATAAGTAAGCTAATGTTGGAGCAAAAGGATCGTTGATTGTCTATTTATGGACTATACCTTAATAGCTAATCCTCATAGCTATTTCCCTCATGTAGTCTCTGAAGATCCTACTCCCTATTTAATATTGTTAGTTTGGTTTCTTGCTGATTGTCCAATCCCTTGGGTTATTCCAAACTTCCATATGGCTTATAAATGCCTTAAAAGGTTGCTAGCTGAGTGGACCAAAGGCACTAAGGATTTTCCAGCATATAGAGGGATTTACCCTTGGCACCATGAAAAATACCAAGCATAGAAGAGATACCAGCAAGGTGTAGACTGAAGATAGCTAGGTCTACAGATCCTCCAGAGTGAGAGTTGATACCTGCTAGTGGGGGATATCTTTATGTTAGACAGCCTCATTCTCTGATGCCCCACGGCTTAGACCAATAGGCCATAATTCTTAGGGCTAAAGTTAATAAGCTAGAATAAATCAGAGAAGTATCGCTGTACGCACCATGTTTCCATAATGATCGGACTATATCTTCATCCTTCTATCTTTGGTTGGCTTCGAGCCTGTCTTATATCGACTTCTAAAAAAACCAAGAAAAAGAAGAAGGATGCTCCACATTTAGTCTCTGATGCAGTTCTTTTTAGATTAGTTCTGCAGGCGGATTGTCCCCTTGTCGAAAGCATTTTTACATAATACCCTGGCATTAAAACCATCTTAACCACCCTAATGGTAGCAACTTGTTCCACAACCCTTCTACCGGCATAGGTAGCCTAAGAAGGCAAAGTTCCAAGAAACCCAGGTTCTTCCAAGTGTATTAGTAGCCCTAAACGTAACAGGATTTTCCCGCATATAGTGGAGTTTCCTAAGCCGTATGTTACCATACAGAGACAGCATATCCATAATACCGTCCAACCCGTCCCAGCGCCTTGCTCAACAAAGCTACTGGCAAGCAGTAATCCTAATGCAGGAGGTAGTAACCAAAAGCTAATATTATTCAGACGAGGAAATGCCATGTCTACGGCACCTATAAGTAGTGGCACAAAAATGTTACCAAAACCGCCTATCAAGGCAGGCATGCGATTTTTATTCAATTAACTTTCGTTAACGAACGGACTATCTCTTTACCCTTAATTTCATTTAATAAGGTATTTCACATATAGTCTCTGAGGATCCTTTTAAGGGAATAAAGCTTTAATCCCCTTTTGTTTCCTGCTGATTGTCTAATTTTTAGAATTGTTACTGTATTCTGCTTCTTTTCATTGAGGCAATACTAGTATCAAAAACTTTAAAGATATCTTAGCATATAGTGAAAAGAGAGTAATATATTACTATATTACCCGGCCATGTCTAATTCAAAATTAATTAGGATGCAATTACATCTTAGTATGTAAAAGATGATATTTATTCTTCAGTTGGAGGATTTCATAGACATTCATTTTATTGACCAGGAAGAAGATCATAACGAAGGCATGTGCCGTAATTATTACATTGTATAGTTGATGATCAGCCTGTAGGTATTGTATCCCTGGAGCAGCTAGCTCTAGCCGTATGGCCATTGAAAAAGCTGTTCCGATCATCCATTTATTGACCCAACAGGTCTAAAGGTGGACTTTGTCTTATTCTTACCAAAATCTCTGTTCTAAGTTGAGATAGTAAATTTGGTTAAGAACTCTTGCGTAAAGTCTCTGAGAATCCTTAATAAAAAGTTTTCTGCAGATAAGTTCCTAATAGTTTCTCTCCAGATTTTTACTTTGAAAAGTCCCCCTAGGTCAAAGCAGCTCTGACTACGGAGATCGGGGTTCCTTGGTACATAGGGCAACATACCGTCGTAACAAGCAAGTTTAGAAAAACAACCTTCGGGGCAAAGTTAATGAAGTACTGTAAGAGAATAGAACCCTCCCTGCATATAGCAAGATTTAAACCCGGCATGATTAATAACCTACCGGAAAATAAGGCGAAAATAAGGTAGAGAGTCCCAATATCTTTAGCATTGGTTGAGAAAAGCCAGCGAGCAAGCATTTTGCTTAATAACGCTTTTTACTTATCATAAATGTCCAATAAAACTGGTCTTCACCAGTATCTTAAGCGAAGGCTTCCATCACGTTTCATGATGCTTGCTTTAGCAGGAGCCTTACGGTTCTTTGTCCTTTTTTAGCTATTCTTTTCATTCCCCTATCTTCGACACTCTTACAACTCCTCTCCAATTTTATTACCACCTTGTGGCTCCCTAACTACTACCTTAACTAACTAAAATAATAGAATAAGACCTAAGATGGAGTCCCCAATAGATACCCAACTTAGATTAATAAAAACCTTGGCCCAGTGGGGGAGGGAGGCCTAGAAAGCGGCGTGACATAAACGTAAGTTAGGATCTTTAAGAAAAAATAGGTAGGGTAGGAATGACCCTCTTTGATTTTATGTTCTAATTTTAATTTACCTAGGGTGGCTGAATCTATCATTTCAGAAGGCAGTTCTCCACTTAATACTAAGCTATCTGTGTCACTATAATAAAGATCAAGGCCAAAGCTTCCAATTTAAATTGGTTTATGATAATACGAGAATGGGCCGTTACTGCTGCCGCAATAGCAACATTAGTTTTATTACCCAGATTTTCTAACTGTTTTCTTAATCCTTTCTCTCCCTGAGTCTCTAGTATCCATTCTTTATTTAATATTGTTGTTACTAATTCAAACTCACCTAAGGGTATTCTATTTTCTATCATCCAGGCTTTAGTTATTCCTTTTATCTGTTGTTGAGTCCAAATATGGTTACTTGTTAAAGTAGGATGCATTCCAAACCTTCCATACATGGAGTTCATCAATAACTTAGCAAGGTTCCTTATTGTGGCTTGTTTATTCTGCTGTGCAGTAATCTTCATATCATTTAATTGTGTTTTTACCCCATTTTTAGTTTTAATTACATTACCATTGGTAATGAGAGGAGTCACACTAGTTGGTGCACTTGTAGAACCTCCACCATTACTATTATTGTTACTATTACCATTTGAAGTAGAAGTTGCCTTAATTTGAGCCTCCATGAGTTGAGCAAGGCTGCGGAACTGGATGGACGGTAAAATTTGGGGCTACTATCCAGGCACAAAGTAGGAGATTTTCAACTAGGATTAACCAAGGACAACAGGTTATTATTATGATGTAAATTCTCTTTATCCAACAGCCATGATAAGACCTATGCCTGTCGGCCTTCCAAAGTTAGTTTCTTTAACAGTAGAAGGATTCTTAGAAGGGGATTTCTTTGGTTTTGTTGAAGCAACTGTTCAAGCACCTGCCCGTGAGACTCATGCTGGATATATTGGATTATTACCTATTAAATTACAAGGAAAATGAATCTGTCCAGGAGGTACTTTTACAGGCTTATTCTTTAGTTCGGAGTTTCTCTTTCTCAGAAGTAGGGATAAAAATAACTCTTTGATCCTCCACTCCCCCTTTATGTAACCTAGAATTTAAATTCAAATTTGTCTTAAGAGTTTTAACTAGTAGCTCAGTTTCTGCCAAACCCTCTAAGTGGCGTACCTATGCCGCCCAGAGGGTTGGGTAAAATATCGAGGAAGGTTAATTTGCCCTGGTTCCTGAATTCTGTTTCTCTTTTTCTGCTCCACTACTTGTTCTAATTCCTTTCTTAAAATTGGATCAAAGAAGAGGTAAAAGGCAATGAGGAACGTTACAAAGATCAAGCCAAAGTATTTATGAGGAGTTTCTTGATGAGGTTATGGTGTCTAGCTTTATTGCTTACTTATTAACAACTTTATAAACACATCCTGCAAGAAGAGTGGTCTAAGAGAGGAGGCTAGCTACCTAATTGAAGCTTTCAAATCTGATTCAATGCTATCTTTAGCTACTCCCTTACTGATATCCAATTTAGTACTAGCCATTGCTGGGGATCGAACCCAGGACAAAATCATTAACAGTGATTTGCTCTACCGCTGAGCTACAGTGGCCCTTAGAATTCTTCTTAATTAAGTTAAACCAGAAAGCTTCAAGCATTTTAATGGAGTAATACCAGGCAGCCCTTTAAATTGGATTATTCCCTTCCTTTGTTATTAGAGAAATCAGCAGGAACAATTCTATTTAAGTCATCCACGGCTTAAAAGGAGTTCTAGGGGTTATGGAGGTAGGCAGATTTGAACTGCCAATACAGAGATGCAAACTTTGCGTATTGCCAATTATACTATACCCCCAATCGATTCTCTTCTTACCCCACCTGAATCAATAAGTGAGGTAAATTGCTGTAGATACTAACCCGGTTTGCATTATCAAAGATTCTTACCCTCATTATCCAGTAGCTTCTATTTTAGAAACAGAGTCACTAAAGGAAGAGCTTCATACAGGGTGAGCTAGAAAGTTGGCCTGTACAATGAAGTACACTCCTATCACCTTGGGCTTGGTGGGGGGAGGACCTAAGAAAATTCAACTAATAAAACTCATAAGGAAAATTAGGCTTGCAATGCTAATAACAGAATAAGATAGTGCGAGCAGCGTGACTCGAACACGCGAATCATCCTTGGAAGGGATACGGTTTACCACTAACCTATGCTCGCTAAAATGGATAAGAGGAGATAAATTACCACTAAAAATAGGTAATCCCTTATTTTGTACAAAAAAAGAATAAAATAGAAAAGAAGAATAGCTTACAACCTTCACAAAACCAAATTATCTTGCAAAAACAAAGAGAGGTAAAGATTAAGCCACTAATTTAAGACATTTGCAAGAAAGGAATACTCTTACCCCTTTGTCTTTCTCCTATGTTACCCTTAATTTACACTTCTATTTATCTTAAGTAGAGTTTCTTGGTAGAATTTAAAGAGAAGGAGACATTATTGTCCCGAGCAGGAGTTGAACCTGCGCCCTACGATCTTCAATCGTATGCTCTACCGTCGAGCCCTCGAGACCTTATCTTGGCTAATTTAGCTAGAGAACTACCTTTTTGATAGGTTTGTCCTATAAAATGTCTAAACTAATTTTGAGTACTTCTAGACACACCCTATCCTTAACTTACTTTGACTTATGTCCTCTTGACTATAAGTTACGCTTGTTTTGGCTTTACTGAATATTTAGGTAACAAATGGTGAAATACTCTTTCAAGAGTTAAACAATGGAAATTACCTACCTACAGAAGAAGGTTAACCATTAATAGTGCAAGGAAGGGGACAAAGACTCATTAGATGAAGAAGTAGGAGTCATAGCTGGAATAAAACCATTCAGAGTAGAAGTCAACCGTGCTTATTGGACTTATTTACCTTGTATTACTTCCGACAACTTCTTTGAACAATTGATTGAACTCGTAAAGCTGCACCTACTATTTCTAATCTTGAATCTACTTTGACCCTTGCCAGGATCGAACTGGCGTTTAGGCAGTGAAGTTGCCTTGTACTAGACCTATCTATACGAAAGGGCCCAATAAGAGAGATTATTCTAAGGTGAAATTCCTCTCCTTCAAGTTAATAAAGAATTATGGGTTCTAATGAATGGAATTAACTCTCCATCTCAATTTACTACGGATCATCACAACTATTAGAGAATGGATAGACAGCTTAATCTTATTCTTTCTACTTATTTATTCAAATGTAGTTTTGATATACACACTCCCTCTAAAGCTTAGTTTAATAAGTTAGATAGGTAAAATTAGTTTGTTGGAATTCTAGAGGAGAAGAGAGGGATTCGAACCCTCATGACCCGCAGGTCGACTCATTTACAGTGAGCTTGCGAACCAGTTCGCCTTCTTCTCGCTTTTTTCTAGTGATATTATTTCTAAGCCTTAGCCAGAAGACTGAAGGCCTCAATCGATAAATAATAATACAAATTGGGGTGTTTTTTATTAGTAGCATACTGGACTACCTTTTAGGGTTACTAATTGCTATAGAACCTCTGAGTCTGTAGAAGGCAACTATGATAGCTAAGCCTATTGCACTTTCAGCTGCCGCAACCGCAATTACATAGATTCCAAAACCCTGAGCCAAAATATCCGAAAAGGTATAGGAGCTTAATAAGAGCAAGAGAGCAACTGCAAGGAGCATAAGCTCTAGACAGAGCAACATGAGAACAAGATTCTTACGGTTTACTATGAAACCCATCAATCCTATCAGGTACAAAATCAGAGAAAAGAACATCTGAGTTACTTTTTGATCTTACTTCTAAAGGTTAGTTAGTTTGTTTTAAACCTTGGCCCTCCAGTGGCCTACCTATGCCGCCCGAGGGTCCAAGAAACCGGATAAAGTGAACAACTAAAATATCGGGAAGAGGATTCGAACCTCTAACTCACGTATATGAAACGTGCGTATTAACCCTTATACTATCCCGACTCTAGTCTAATCTACTGGTTTTCCTTAACTTATTAGACGATGTAATTCCCTTTTAGTAAAACTAAACTAAGAAAAAATGAACCAATAATAGCCTAGATTTATAATTGACGATGGAATCTATTAGTAATCCATACTACAAATAATGAACTCTCAAGACTAATATCATGCCATATTATAGTATTTCAGCCTTCTTTAGGAAGTGTATTCTACCTTCAAGCTTAGATTCCAAGATATTGGTGAGTAGCAGACACTAAAATGGCACTTGATAATTTATTTAGACCCCTATTTGTAGATGTCCACTTGGGCAATAAATAGAATTCGAACACTTCTTCATGTCATTTCAAGTTATAGGACAACTCTCTTCTAAATAATGCACATATCTATGATTAAGTTGCCATCAGGTAACCTCTCGAGAAGAATTCTTTAGGAAAAATAGGAGGACATGAGTTTAATCGAACCATAATAGGTTAACCTTTTCTTTTTCTTCTGCTTACTTTTTTAGATCGATGTAATTCCTTCTTAAAAAAGGTAGAGATTGAATCATGGTAGAAATACTAGGCCTCCCTTGGCTTGTTGTGGACTGGGCTGAGAAGATTTGAACTTCTTTTTTCCGAATCAAACTCGGAGGTCTTACCTTTTAGACGACAACCCAAAGAAGGAAACAGCTTGTACTTTTAGGTTGTATTCTGGACTAATTAAATCAAGCCAGTATTGCAAAGCAAAGTAGACCTTTTTAGCATAAAGTAAAATAGACATATTTCTTGAGTTTAATATCTCTCCAAAGACGACTTAAGCAACAAGACTTGCCGGAAATATGAAGACTATTTTGTTAAGTGACCCCCTTATCTCTATTTTTCCAGGGGTGGCTAACCATAGGTGTTATTTCACGATTATTCCCCAGTTCCAAGCCTGACCCTCTAGCGGCATAGGTAGCCTAAGAGGGCACGGTTAAGGTTCTGGGAATGGGGTCTGTTCTCTATGTTCTTCCCCGCCGTTTTTACGGCTTGATGGAGTGCCATATAGATGGTCAGTATAGCCCCGGACTTTCCTATAGAGAATAGCAGTAGGAAACCTAGAGGCATAGAGCAGGGTTTGCTGTCTTCACTCTTCCTTTTCAGGCTTTTTTCTTCCCCTACCCCTCGAGTTTTTTTAAGGTATCTTTAGAGTATTACTCCTTAGTAAGGCTAAGGGTAGAGTCTTGCCCCACCTTAGTCTCTAAAGAAAAGAAGAAGGGGGGGGGAATTTTAAGAAGGTGTAATTTCAAAGGCTACGAGAATACTCATAGTAAAAATAAAGAAGGCAAAACCTATTGGTAAAAGGGTAGTCCAACATATAACCATCAATTGGTCAAATCTTACCCGAGGTAATGTAGCCCTGACCCAAACGAAAAAGAAGAATATAGCAGAGGACTTTAATCCTAATATTAGTGATTCAAGAAGGGGAGTTGAGGGTAAACCAAAAGGTAAAAGGTAGCCGCCTAAAAATAAAAGACTAGTAAGGGTACTCATCAATAGTATGGACCCATATTCAGCTAAGTAAAAAAAGGCAAAGGGTAAGGCTGAATGTTCTACCATAAATCCTGCTACGAGCTCTTGTTCTGCCTCAGGCAGATCGAAGGGTGCTCTGTTTGTCTCCGCAAGGATGACGATAAACCAAACTAAAGAAAGCGGTAATAAAGGTATTATTAGCCACACCCCTTGTTGAAATTCAACAATCTGTAGAAAGGATAGCGAACCTGTTATTGATACAATTATTAGGATAACCATAGCCAAAGGAAGTTCATAGCTTACAAGTTGTGCTGAAGATCTTAATGATCCAAGGAAAGCGTATTTAGAGTTAGCTGACCAACCGGCAAGTAGGACACCATAGATTCCTAAAGAAGAAATAGCCATAAGAAATAACACTCCTAGACTGATATCCGCTAGGGCTGTTCCCTTGGCAAATGGAATCACTGCCCAACCCATAATGGCTAATGACAGGGTAATGAAGGGTGAAATTAGGAAGATTACCTTATTAGCGTGACTGGGGATTACAGCTTCCTTAAACAGAAGTTTCAACCCATCAGCAAAAGGTTGAAGAATCCCGTAAAACCCTACGACATTAGGTCCTACCCTTCGTTGCATAGAAGCCATTACTTTCCGTTCAGCAAGAGTCATGAAAGCAATACTCCCTAGCAAAGGTAGTAGAATTATGAAGGATTCCAGTAAGAAGAATAGCATATTAAACAGATTGGGAAGATTAACTTCTAAGTAGGAAATAAATCACTAAGTAAGGGGTATTTTCAATAATAAAAGTGGAGTAAGTACATCAGATAGAGAGACTGGGTAGTTAGTGAGGGGAGTAGAGATAAGGAAGAGTGTAACTATTTTTTAAGTAACCAAGCCAAGGTTGGCAACAGTGAGAGGAATACCTTGATTTTCTCTTAGGAATCAAATAATATCAAGTTAATAGATGCTATCAGGAGAGGGAGGAATCGAACCCCCAACAAGAAGTTTGGAGCTTACCATTTTACCATTAAACTACTCTCCTTATTGGCTATCCTTTTCGTTGCTTAGCAGGTATTGGTTAAAAAGGGAGTTTCCTAGATTAGCCCGTTCTAACTACGGAAACCTAGGGGGAGCCTTCTACCGGCATAGGTACGGCTTGGAAGGGGGAGATTTTGGAGTAAATAAGGGATGATACAGAAAAATGCAGAGAATCTAGGATGACGAAAGGAACAATACCTAGTACGAAAATTAACAGAAGAAAAGGAAGTAGTAGGAAGAACTCTCTTCTAGAGATATCTAGACAAGGATAAAGGTAACGGCTAGGACTCCCTAAGCAAACCCGATTGTAAGTCCAAATAGTATACGCTGCGGTTAAGACTACTGAGGAAGAGGCCAATATGGTGATAAATGGGTTTCGTTGATAGGCACCTGCAAAGGAAAGGAACTCTCCTAAGAAGTTAGCCGTTAGTGGTACTGCCATATTAGCTAGACAGAAAATGAAAAACAGAAGAGAGAATAAAGGCATGGTTGAGGTTAGTCCCCGATAATAAGGCAGAATAAGTGTGTGCCAGCGATCATAAAGCACACCGACACTAATAAATAAGGCTGGTGATGCTAAACCATGGGCTACTGATAGTAAAATAGACCCTTCTATGCCTTGTACATTATTGGAGAAGACACCCATGGTGGCAATAGCCATATGGGATATAGAAGCGTAAGCAATAATACTCTTAAGATTAATTTGACGCAGGGTACTTAGAGAGGTATAAATAATACTAATCGTACACAAGGTGTATACTAAAGGGGTATAATAAGAAGAGGCCTCAGGGAAAAGAGGAAGCAGAATTCGTAAATAACCGTAAGTAGCCATCTTTAATATTACACCGGCTAATAGCATGGAACCGGCTAAAGGAGCCTCCGTATGAGCCAAGGGCAGCCAAATGTGAAAAGGGACAAGAGGTGTTTTGATAGCTAAAGCTAGGAAGATTCCTAACCACAATATTTTTTGAATTTCTGGTTGAATACAGCTAGTAGCTATTAGTTGATAATCAGTTGAGCCTATGGACATATATAAGGCAATAAAGGATAATAACATGAATAGGGAGCCAAACAGAGTATATAAGAATAGCATGAAGCTAGCTCTAACTTTGTGCTGGCTATGAGACCATATACCTATCATTAAAAATAAAGGGATAAGCACACTCTCAAAACATATGTAAAATAGCAGCAGGTCAAGCACCACAAACAGAGCGATTAGAAGTGTCTCTATCACAAGTAGCGATATCAAGAAAGATTTGACAGCGGAAATATTACCGGATTGGTTACTGGTTAGGTTGGGAGTACCAAGGATACAAGTAGGTATTATGAAGGTAGTCAGAAGCACGAAGAACAGAGAGATACCATCGAGCCCTATGATAAAGTGACAGAATGTTACACTACTCCAATCCTGGACAAACTGGAAGTGGCTGCAATTGCCATCATACTCACCCCAGAGTACAAGGGATAGTGCAAAGTTAGCTAATGAAACTAGTAGAGCTACTTGTCTACTCTGTCTTTCATTAGAGCATCCCAGGATGATACCGATAACTCCGATAAGGGGAATAAGTAGCAATACAGTAAGCATGTTTTTAATATTGTATTAACTCAATTTACTTCTTAGATTTTGAAACCAGGGACAAGCAGAGCTTAAACATATGTATTATTAAATAAGGAATATAGGAGATGGCAGAATCGAACTGCCACCTTGTGCTTGTAAGGCACCCACTCTTCCATTAAGCTAATCTCCTTGGGATTTAACATAACCAATAAAATGAATTAAAAAGAGAAAAAATAAAGAAAGGAATAATAACCTTGTTAAATGTAACACTTCCTACTACGAATTTACCTTCCTCCTGTATATTCCCATAATTAAGAACAGCCTCTGTTGAAAAGCTCTGAAAGTTATCCTAGGGATGTAATTGCCCCGATTTATTTATTTAATTGCAATGTTATGTTCCCTGGGGGGTATTTTTAGATGGGTTAATAGTACCAAGATCAGAAAGTGTGTTTTCAATAAGACCTATAAGCGGAACTAAAATTAAGAAATAAGCAAAGTAAAAGGCTGTACAAAGTTGTCCTAAAAGAATGAAAGGAGGTTCAGGATGATTTGCTCCTATCCACATAAGGAGTAAGAAGTTAACAGCAAACAGCCAAAAGAAAATACGCATGAATGGTCGGAAAGCAGAAGATCGAACTCGAGAACTTTCAAGATAAGGAAGTAAGAAAAGAATAAAGATGGCAGCTAACATAGCAACTACACCTAGGAGCTTATTAGGGATTGCTCTTAAGATGGCATAGAAAGGTAAAAGATAGAATTCTGGCACAATAGAAATAGGGGTTTGCATAGGGTTAGCTGGTATTGAATTATCTGGGTGACCCAGAGCATTAGGGAAGAAGAAAACAAAGATAGATAGAATGAGGAAGAAAACAAAAAAGCCCACTATGTCTTTGAACACATAATAAGGATAGAAAGGGACACGATCCATCTTAGAACTCACTCCCATAGGATTATTGGAAGCATTTTGGTGAAGAGCAATTAGGTGCATAAAGGCTAATGCCGCTAACACAAAAGGTAATAAAAAGTGTAAACTGAAGAAACGGGTAAGAGTAGCATTACTTCAATTATGTTGGTAACTCCGGTAGTTTAATAAAACTACTTTTCATTACACGCAGTTATTTTCATAACTGTTCGGATTATATCACGATCTAGTATTTATTTGAAGGAATAAAATGGTTAAATAGGATATTAATTTGATTGGCATATCTAGGAATATTACGAAGTTCTTTAAGCCATAATACATATTGTTAATTTTAGAAGGAATTACATCGATCTAAAGAAACACGGAACCTAAGAAAAACAACCCATGAATTTTAATGGAGCTTTTTGTCTAATAATAATTGAACATCTCTAATATCCTTTTCAATTCCTATTTAACATACTTACCATTCTTATTAACAATAAACCATCCATCACCTTCTATTAATCCTACCAAATAGGCAAATACTAGATCTCCTGCATTTAATCTCTGAATAGCTTCAAAATTACTCTAATTTTTAACCACTGCTGATTGTCCTCTTGTTGTTGGCTTTTTCACGTTTTGATAATTAAGATTAGGAACGTATCCAACTCCTAAAATAGAGGATGTTCCAGCAATAAGCAGGATTTGCAACAAGATATCACTATTTTGTGGTGCCAGTAAGACACTGAAACCTCCCCATATAACATGATTATTACCGATATAGCATTTAACTATATCTTCTTACTATCACTAGCAAGATTAGACTATGTCATCTACCAGAATAATTAGTTGGTAGTAGGGCACTCGTGTCCGGATTATTGCTAGTGCGGCTCACCGATTAGTCGTTGAACGTTCGTACATCTATTAAAACACTGATATACGCTTCGCTGCAAGTTGTCTCTATACTTAGAGAGATTCTTGCAATTCACCCTATTTGCTAATAAGCCTCTCGGCTTAATGGAACTCATTTGTATCTTCAATTATCTCTTTTACCTATTCAGCTTTGTGGAGTGATGGGGCTCTAAAATTGGATTACTTCCAATAGTCGGTTCCTTTGTAACTGTGGAACCAGCTAAAATAGCTAGAATAAATAGAGAGATAACTGGTAGATGAGGGAATTCTACAAGGTCCGTTCCAATCCAAGGTATAGCCGAAAGGAGGTTAGTTATTACGGTTGCCAAATCTCTTATTTCTACTATTTCCCTCATTCTAAATTGCTTCGCTAGAAACAGGCTTTGTTTGAATGAAAAGAAAAGCGAAATACCTGTATTCTCTTTATTTATTACAAATTGATCCTTATGAAGATCTAAAGAGAACCTTGGAGCAAATGCAGAGATTCCGACTGTACATTAAGCAGCATAGGCCTGAAAAACACCGATAAATTAATTAGAAACCAATTTGATATAACATAGAAGGAACCATATAAGGTAACACAATTGTTTGTAAGGTATTCATAGAATCCTCTCTAATATTGATTTGATTTAGTCTATCTAAGTGTACAATTCAACCGATACTTAATCATAAGCACATTTAGTAGCAGAACAACTTCTTGAATAGTAAAAGAATTTGTACATAAAATTAAACCAACAACAATACCCTTAATAGGAATTGATAGGTTGACTATTGAACTAATTAAAGGAGAAAATCTTGAAACTCCAACATTTGAGGGTAAATTTACTCTCCATAATACAACATCTGTGCTTTCACAATAAGTAAATAATAAATCAAAAGGTGAAATCATCTCTAATAGAGCAAATTCATTTGTTAATATATCCTTAAATAATTACTTCTTAAATACGGAGTTCCATCTAATTGTCTTAATGTATCTTATCACTCTTTATTAATTTTAGATGTTAGTATGAACAGTTTCTCGGGTCTTTCAGGCAGCAGCCACCCACCGATGAACCAGTCTGTAGCGATGCTACACATCACCGACGGTCTTGAATATCCTTAGACTAAAGAACTATTTTTTGACCGTTTTCATCAGTATCGCTAAGAATCATATACTACTCGTTTTCTGTGTAAATTGCCGAATAATTGAAATTCTTAACTATGATGTTTTCTTTTACTTATTTTCCTAGTTGATTTAATTCCTTCTAGAAAATTTGACCAAATTTATACTTCATACTAGAATGTAAATAGGACTTTACCATAGATTTGCTAATGTAAATTCAATATTGATTGATAGCACCTGTCTTATTAATAGATATTTTTCAGCATCTCCTAATTATGAGGGCCAATACGCTTTATAGCTCTTGTTCTTGGAGAATTAAATATGTCGTGGTAGGGTCGTATTAGGTTTCATTTGGTAATTTGACTTAGAAGGGAATTACCTGGGAAAATGTAAGAAAAGAAATCACCATTTTGGGCAATAAAAAATTACCCCAATAAGACATTTGTCCCCAAGGTAACACGTACAATTTTTCCGAAGATAAGCATAAATAGAATATTTACTTCTAGCTTATCTCCCCTGTACCTCATCAGCTTATTAATCCCCGAGTTTTACTCTTTCTAATAAACATCTCTTGAGGCCTTGTGAGCATAAATTTGCTGGAAAATTCGACTGTACATTAAGCATCCTTACAGATACCCATTAGTGACCCAGTCTGTCGCGATTATACACATAACCGACGGTCTGGAGAAAGAAGTATTCTCTTTAACCGTTTTCACTAATGTCGCCAGAGAGATTTTAGATCCTCTCCAATACCTCGGTAAAGGTATTTTACCCTACTGAATTGTTTTTCTGTGTAGATTGCCCAATCCTCCAGGTAAGACTATGATTAAATATGAACTTTAGTCCAAATCAATTATAAAACTACTAATTGTCATCCCTATTTAACCATTTTAGGCACGTTATACCTAGGAAGGCTGTTATGATCATAACTAAAAAAATAACTACTCCTATTGACCATAGTAGGATTCTAGGTGCTCTAAATGAGCCATAGTATAAGGCTTTAGCCATGTGGATGTAAACGAAAATGAAAAAGAAAGCTGCACCGTTGCTATGTAAATACCGAATCAGCCAACCTGAATTTACATCACGCATTATATGTTCTACAGAAGAAAAAGCAAGGTCTACTGATCCAATATAATGCATAGCAAGTGTCACCCCTGTTATGATCTGTAGGGCTAGACAGGTTCCTAAAAGTGAACCAAAATTCCAAATATAGCTTAAATTAGAGGGTGCGGGAGAGTCGATAAGATAGTTATTAACTAAGGCGATTAAAGGATGCCTTTTTACCAGCTTCATAGCTGTAATGATGAGCTTAGGTGGTATAAAAATACTTGCCACTCTTAACCTTGGCCCCCTTGTTCACAGACCTGAACACCCTTTAGGGCTCAAGGGCCGAAGGGGAGGAGCCTCAAGGAAACACCCCACGTTCACAAGGTTGGATGCCAAGGTAAGGTTATCAAAGCGGCTATTGTAATTATAGTAATAGAATATTTCCAATCGCTGCGGATTTCTAAAATAATTCAAAACAAAAAAAAGTAGAACTTCTAAATACAATTCTAATTAGGTTCTCTAAGTGCTTTACCCCCAATTTAACTTATAGAAGAGTAAGAGGGCTCCTTGATTTCTCAGAGGAACTTTGCTTTACATAGAACAAGCATATCAATTCCAAAGAGGGAAGAATACCTTTTGAGATTTAATAACCCAACTAAATACTATGAAAGTGGAGGCTCAGATAGATAACAAACCTAACCTACAATTCGAAACATAGCAAAACTTTAGCTGATAAATTATTAGATTAATTAGGTTATGGATTTATTAGAATTAAATTAAAAGAAAATGCTTGTGTATTAACTATATCTCCTTTAAAAGGATTAATTAATGTAATACATTTATTAAATGGTAATATGAGAACGCCAAAAATTCATAAATTATACTTTTTAATTGATTGGGTTAATACTAATCATAATACTAATTTCTGATTCTTGGTTAGCTGGTTTTATTGATGCTGATGGTTGTTTTTTAATTAGACCTTCTACTTTAGAAGGTAATAATCCAATTTATATGGCTGCTTGGTATAAAGAAACAAGCTAATCTATTAAAGTGTTAGTATTATAACCTTTAGGTTCAATTATTGCTTCCAGATCGGCAGTGACAATTTGATCTTTGAAGGGTTTGGTGTTTTTAACCTCATTTAATAAATCAATTTATATTACTTAGTAGACGTTAGAAGGTAAGAGAGGTTCTTTTGGTTGTTTGTTAGGTGATCTTTGCCTTTACAAGAAGCCTAACGGTTCAACCCAATTTAAATTCGAGCAGGGGTTAGTTCATAGCAGCTACCTTTTATGATTATTGCGGGAGTTCCCCTCAGGGTTCTGAGAACCAACTATTTGAACCAATAGAAGTAGTATCTAAAGGAAGTAAAGGAATAGAATCTGATTGATAACCTTGTAAGTTTACCAGATTAATAGCACTATAAAGAGCCTCTATTTTAGGAGTTCTCATTTTACCATTTATAAGGTTGATTATAGTTAGAACCCCTTCCTTGCTGTAAAAGGTTAGTTGACCATAGTTCTTACCTTTAGGAAAAGACATTTTACCAAATCCTAAGACTTCTCTGATCTTTTCAGCCCAAGGGAGATAGTAGGATAAGAGCAGTTGAAAGTGAAGTAGATAATATTCGTGATAATCAAGAGAATATTGTGGATAATCTTGAAAAGGTAGGTAAAGAATTATACAAGTACACTGAGCAGAAACAGTTATCTGAAAAACTCAATAGGGAAAGTGCTAGAAAAGATATAGAAGAATTGCAGAATAGATTTGTAACTCAAGACAGTATAAACAACAGAAAAGTGATATTTGACGAATTGAGTGTAGAGATGGAAGATACGCATCAGAAACCTATGGCTGAATGGTTGGTTGAGAGAAGAGAATTTTCAAATTCAATCTAACTTATTATTAAGCCTTCTACAATCTATGGCAAATGGCTAAACTCTTCTCTTTCAATAGCATTCCATACCATTCTAAACAACATCTTCTTAAATTGATCTATCCTTCCCCTAGACCGTTAAACTAAGATATAAAGATTGACAACTTTTACTCAACAATTTACCTGGAGCCAAAGGTGTTGGTTCTAGCTAGCCAAATGGCCATTTCAATATTGCTTTTAATCTAGTCTCGATTTTAGTCCTTAATATACTTTTAGACTACAAGCCATAAAGTGATCTGATTAGGTTCAACAAGAATGAAATAGCTCTATAAGCTAAATTGTAGACTGTCGAGCCGAAGTAGTACAGCACGCCAAAGGTAATTGACAGCATGAACAAGATAAATGAATACTTTATGACCTTAACGATTGTTCTTAATTTGATCACTCTACGTTCTACAAAGTTCTTTGTTGAAATCAATTTCTCATAGACACTGATAAAAGGTTCTAATATTGGACTATTGCTCCACTTACTGGTGTCCTCTTAGGCTACCTATAGAAGGGTCCGTAGGGAGTTAGAGTCAGATTTTCCTGTGAAACAGGTGTTTCTAAAGTAGAAGAGTTAGCAAGCGGAACTTCATCTGAAGATTGTCCTGTGGGAGTAAACTTAACTGAGGCTCCCAAGGTAGTGGCTACAGCTGTGACTAAGCCTTGAATGATAGGAGTCCAATTTACTCCTAAAGGAGAACTATTAGAAGGAGTATTAGGCTGAGATTGTGTCTTTATGGCATGAACAACCTCTTTTAAGCCTGAAGACATAGTAGAATTAAGAGTAGAGAATTGAGAATTTATAGAAGACTGAGAAGTAGTAATTTGCTCTGATAAAGCATTGAGTGCCTTCACAGAAGCAGAAGGACGACGAGTTGCTTTTAGGTCTTGTCTTACGTCACGTTTCCACACAACATTTGCAGAATCAGAGGTAAAAGGAATAGCCTTAGGATTAGGTGAAGATGAAATGTTAGTTATAATAGCCCTACTTTCAATAACACTTGGCCCCCTTCGGGCACTTCTACTACTAATGGTAACTCTGCACCTTCTGGTGTTCCCCAATCTTATTTACATGCAAAAGCAGAAAAGGAAGGCAAAATAATCATAGAATATCCTTCTTGTACTATGATAGCAGTTCCTCATCTTAATTCAGATAATGATGACGTCTATTTCACAGCAGATGACTTTCTTTCTACTTGTTTTTCTAGAAGGAATTACATCGTCTAGAAAAACTCCTCTAAAAACCCCCTAGATGATATTCCTAAGGATTCTACTCATCTTCCTGAAATAGTGCCTCTTCGTCCAGCTGATCAAGGGGAAGGTTATGGTATGGACATTTGTACGGCTGATTTGGAGGCAATCATAGAACCTAATGGAAATAATTATGTATACATGGCTGCCTGGTATAATGGGGAAGCAAACCCTCATCCTATAAATAAGAGAATATTTTCAATAAATAATTATTCAAGGGAGTTGTCTTCTCATTTATAATTACATTACAAGAAGTTGTGTTTAATAAAGAAATTAACCAATTTTATTATCCTTCTTTTATTACAGGTGACCTAGTATTGGTCCTAATTATACTCTTAAAGAATTCTTAACTTTGAGGCTCAGTCTGGAAGTGGTGAAGAGGGGCCTTCTGTTATAGATTGTAGAGCCTTAATAACTAATATTTCTTCCTCTCCTAATCCTTCTGCTCAACCCTTTAGCTCTGACCCTTCTAATTTAACTAAAGTAAATCCAGATGAAAATGGTGATCAAGTGGTGGTAACTCTTCTCCTTCCCATTGCACAAATCATTGCTAAATACATTAGAAAGATACTCCTTACTGTTACTCCCCTATAAGGTATAAGAGTACCTACAAGTGAATCCTTTCCTAGGAGTTACCCTGTTCTTTATAATGTTGCCAAAGGCTATACAGTGATTTCTAATAACAGGTTTCCTGTCATATCTTTTAGAAGAGTAATAGGTATAAAGAATATGAACCTCTTTGCTATAATGGTTTTGGCGGGATTCGAACCCGCATGCACTAAGCACTGAATTTTAAATTCAGCAGGGCTACCAGTTTCCTCACAAAACCTTTCAAGGTTAGACTACAGGGGAATTTTAAGAAAGTTGATTTTCTCTAAGTGACGAGTCGAAGCAGTTCCTGCTACGTAGACCGTGGCGGATGTTGCCTCTAGAGAAAATAAAGTAAATTAAGTGAGTAAGATGACTAATATTAGGCAAAGTAAGAAAAGCCGAGGATCTGGGAGGTAAAAGACAAATATGATAAAGGCAAGGAGCCCTATTAACATTAGAAGAGTATAATGAGGAATGAACCCAGTGTCCAATTTAGCCCAATTACGAGCGGTCTGACTTAGCAGGTTAGTTAAGCCGTAGGGACCTAATAGCTCCAGTACCCCCTTATCAACCGTTTTAGCTGTTGTGTAGCCAAACTCAAGGAATAGGGCTGCTAACCGTGCGTAGAGACCATCAAAAAGATAGGCTCGGTTGAAAAAGCGATAGAATCCCTTACCTACTTTGGTAGAAAGTAGCCCTATTAAGAAACCAGGGAAATAAGAATAAAGAACTATGAGTAGTAGTGGGGTAAATAGAGCACCTGCTACAGGCAGAATTCTGTTCAATAAAGGAATAGACCATTCACCTTCGATAATATGGTTAGGATGCTGGAATAAGGCATTGCCAAAGATGGCTGAGCCAGGTCCTACAAAGAGCTGCTGGGTTACATAACCAAAGAATAAGCTAAAGAGAGCTAAAATTGCTAAGGGAAGAGCCATTACCAAAGGTGGTTCATGAACAGAAAGGTAATTAGCTTTAGGGCCATTAGGACGACCTAGAAAGGTTAAATAAAGGGAACGAACAGAATACAAAGCTGTGAATGTAGCTGCTACTGTGGAGATCCAATATGCCAGATGTCCGCTTATAGAGTATGCTGCGTATGAGGATAGAATAATTACCTCCTTAGAGTAGTAGCCTGTTAGGAAAGGAAGAGCCATTAAGCTGAATGATCCAATCAACATTAGAACATAACAGAATGGTAATAAAGTAACCAATCCTCCATATTTTCGAAGGTCTTGTTCATCGTTAAGAGCATGTATTACTGCACCTGCTGACAGAAAAAGCAAGGCCTTGAAGAAAGCATGATTTACTAAATGAAAAAGGGCAGCATTGTATTGAGATAGACCGCAAGCCACCATTAACATACCTAATTGACTACAAGTTGAGTAAGCAATCACTCGTTTGAGATCATTTTGGAAAAGACCAGTGGTAGCCGCCATGAAAGCTGTCAAAGATCCGATCCAAAGAAGTAATAACAGAGCCGTTTCACTGTACTCTAACAAAGGAGAAATTCGGAGAAATAAGAATACACCAGCTACAACCATGGTTGCTGCATGTAAAAGGGCTGATACAGGAGTGGGCAAATTGTGTTGAGACTCCTCCTTGAAGGAGTATACGCAGTTATTTTCATAACTGTTCGGACTATATCTTCATTAAAATTATCGATTCATTTTATTAATTCAATCTTTGATTCGGTTAAGCCCACCCTAAGCTTTAAAGAATATTTGTAATGCAATTTATCTAAATTAATAGTCATATTATATCCTTCATAACTCTTAAGTAGATTGAGTTACTTTAAATTCTAAATAACCATTCTTATTAAGAATAAACAATTCATCACCTTCCCTTCTTAGGCTACCTATGCCGCTAAAGGGTTCTGTAAAACCAATATTTGAATGTTGAATCGATAATATTTAATGTTTCCCATTTAGTCTCTGAGGATTATATTTCATTATTGTTTCCTGCGAATTGTCCTACCATTTGGATTTTTCCGAACAAAAATAACTTTTGAGTGGAACAAATAGTTTTAGGATGTTCCCGCATATAGAGAAATTTAAGGAGAGCCTTCTCCGGTTTCTTGGTACATAGGGCAACGTACCGTCGTAACAAGCCAAGGTAAACCAACCCTCCATTGCGTTAGGAAGCCAAGTGTGAAGACCTATTTGAGCACTTTTCGCCATTGCCCCTATTAGTAACCCTAAAGCTATTAGAGTAAATAAAGCCTCATGAATCATTGGAGCGATAGAAAATAGAGTGGAATACTCTAGAGTTCCAAACAGCCAGAATAAGCCGAATAAACCTATTAAGAAAGCCCAATCCCCTACCCTGTTAACCAAGATGGCTTGCAGAGCTGATTTAGTTGCTTGTACTCGAGTAAACCAAAAGCTGATGAGTAAATAGGATGAGATACCTACACCCTCCCACGTTTTCTAGGAGATAGGGAACATATATTTGAATAAAAGATTATTCACTAATTTGATATTCCATTGAAGAGTGAATATAAATAGAGACTAATGCTCTAACTTTATTAGGAATTAAAATAGCCCATTGATTTGGTCTTCTTTGACTCAGAGTACATACTAATTCAATTTTTGATTTAATACAGATACTAACAATTCAACTTCTTCTAAAGTATAACTATTTGTATGGAGTAATAAATCACCATAAGTATTTTTACCTCCATCATTCATTTCAGTTAAATATTCTGAAGGTTTTTCTTTAGGAACTTTTTTAAAAAGGAAGGAATTACATCATCTAGTAAAAGTTTAGTGATCAAAAACTAATCTAGTATTATAATGAGCCTTAGGTCTACTAGCATAGACATCATCTAAATTTAAAAAAGAAGATAGTTTCATTTATATTCTTACTTTTCTTAGAATAATATCTATGTGTTGGTAAAAAACCAATTGGCTAATTGAATAATTTAACAGAGTTTTATGCTAGAAAGAAAACCAAACAAGCCCCCTAGAACCTTATATCTTTCAATATAAGAACGGACTATATCATCACCCTGATATATACCAGGGGCATCACGTTTAGTCTCTGAGGAACCCATTCTTATACGGTTTCCTACTGATTGTCCATTTTACATCCTAATTATTGTTACCATCAAGGTAAATTAGGTTTTAGGATATTCCAGTATATAGTGATATTTAACCATACATCTTACGACATAGGTAGGCTGAGAGGAACCAACCAATGAACATTACTAGAAAATTATCTCCACAGACTAAGAGCAGCATGAAGAATGTAAACATTGATAAGTAGGCAAAAAAACGCTGATGATGTGGATCAGGAGCCATATACCCTATCGAATAGATGTGAACTAGTGCTGAAACTATTAGCACAGGGAGTAGCATTGAAACCGTCAAGCTATCGAACAGAAAGGACCAAGATAGGTCAAGCAGCTCGGAATCTAACCAGGTAGCTAAGGAAACTGTAACTGAGGAACCAGCTAAAGCTACCTCGAAGAATGCTACGCAACTTAGTAAGGAGGCAAGGACCACTGCTAAACAAGCCAAAATATGAACACCTGTTGTACCTAGTTTTCTACCTAAAAGCCCAGAGGCCATAGAAGCTAGGAGGGGTAGAACAATAATAGCAAGGTACATTGTCTTTTGCAATGATTTTTACTTATCATAAATGTCCAATAAAACTGGTCTTCACCAGTATCTTAATATTTATCAAAGGGAGAACCTAAGAAGTGAGGTTGCCTTGGCTCCCCTTGTTCACAGACCTGAACACCCTTTAGGGCTCAAGGGGGAGGTGGGCTCCTTAGGTGTTTGAATCTAAGAAAAAAGGAACTGAAACTAGTAAGAAGACTAAGAATCTAAAAGAGGAGGTAAATCAAATGAAAGAAGATGAGGAAGATCAAAAGACAGAAAGTAAGATAAATCATTATATTTAAATACACGTTTAGAGGCAATGCGTCTGGTTACAGTATTTCGATTAATAGCCAGAGCGGTAGAACAACGTCCAATATTAGGAAAGGTTACAGCTAGTTTAAATCCGGAATTTCTTTAGAAGGAATTACATCGATCTAAAGAAACACGGGGTTACTTCGATAAGGTATACAGGTTTGCCAGTATTATAACTAGGATGTAGGTTGCCTCTCCAACCCCTAGACAGAGTATCTTGACGATTCTTTTCTTTAGCCTCATCAGAATGTTTGAAGCCTAAAGGACTTGCGTTGTAGACTAGTTTAAAAGTATCAAGAGCATTCTGTTCTAAGGCCAAAATCTGGTCCTTGTTGACAGAGTTCAAGAACACTACTATAAGTACAAAAGACTCATGTCCATATTTAAGGAGGGCTGAACGAATGATGGAAGTACATCTTGGACTAGTCTCCCAATAATTGGCTAATCTTTTGGACAAGTTCAGAGAAGATCCAATGTACATTTTACCATTCTGAGTGTTTAACCAAAAGTAAACTCCCCCATTAAACCCCAATTTGAACAATCGGCGTGCAAGTCCTATTATTTCACTTTTAGAATCAAATCAAAATTGTAGATAAACCTAGCAAAAGATGTTTGTTGGGGGGCCCGGACCCTTGAAGGCTACCTTACTACAACTTAACACCAGTTACCAACCCCTACTAACCAACCAGAGATTTAACTAAGAATAAGTGGAATACACACTGTTCCTAATCAAATTTAGTTAGCTTTGTCCGGGGCCAATTTCCAGCGCCTGATGGATAGTTCTTTGGATTTTGTTTAATCCTTAATTTTAGTTAGAGATTTATCTTTAGAAAGAATATACGAAAGACCTTTTACTTGAAAAATAGTTTGATTTTTGATACGATTAAAAAGGGTTGAGGCAGGAACTTTTTTAAAAAGGAACATCCAGAAATGCAGCAGCTCTAAATCTATTAGGGAAAGTAGCACTGAGTTCCAATTTGGTAGAATGAACCTCGTAAAGGTATACCGGAGTCCCTTTGTTGAATCTAGGGCTTCTGTCCCCTGTAAGAGAAGCAGCTATTTTAGCCTTAGTTTCCTCTGTATGAATCGAACCTTCCCTAGCAAATGCAATCTTGTTCTTGTGTTCCACAGAAAGGATCCTTCCAGCCGAATAAATAGCATTGAGTTGTATGTTGTACTCTGGTTTCCAAGTATCCAAAACAAACTGTTCCAACTTAAGAACTCCTTCCTTGTTTGCATTAGGAATAATGAAAAGAACTAAGGTGAAAGAATTATTACCATATTTAACTAAAGCATTGAGAATTATACCAGTTGCACCACAAAGAGAAAAGTAGCCTGCCATTCTATTGTAGAAATTGAGAGTTGAACTTACATAAAAATGACCGTTATTTTGATTTACCCAAAGGTAAATACCCCCTGTTAGTTTATCTTGAGCCTTTCTATTTAAAAAAGCTCTAACCTGATCTTTAGATATCCTAGATAGGTCAAATATCTAATGTTTCATTAAAGAATGGTTTTGATTTTACTTATCATAAATGACCTATAAAATAGGTCTTCACCTATATCTTTAAGAGAAAGGGGGGCCCAAAGGGCCGATTTATTCATTTCAGGGCCAGATTCCTCTAGCCCTACTTTGCTACAACTTAACAGAAGTCGCCAAAATCTCTTGACTCCCCAGAGGCTCTTACTAACAGCAAAGAGAATTCCCTAAACTGCTAGAAAAGCTTAGAAAGTTTCCGATGATTTCAACTTCCCCCGCCTGATGGACAATTAGTGCGCCTTAAAAGTAATTTTCACCGCGCCGTGCTGATGCGCAGATTACTTAGCAATTCCTTCTTCATGAAGACGAGTTTCAGTCTACAATCCGAACCATTATCTTTCGTTCGGGATTATCTCCGGCTCACACCATTGTCTCCCATTGTTAAAGATTTTGTGGCACGTTACTATAGCCCACTCCATAAGGGCCATGAGGGCTTGTCGCCGTCCCCAATTAATGGCACTTTTAGTACCATACCCTATTAGATTGACTTTCAAAAGAGTCTAGACTGTAGCTACTAGGCTACTAAATTAGTTTGTGGAAACAATTTTTGAAGCTCATTAATAGTGTAGTTTATGTTAAAATGAAAGTAAGTATAACTAACAGGAGGGGTTTCGTTCGTTAGCGGAATTAACCTGACACCTCGCGGCACGAACTCAAGACAGCCATGCAACACCTGTGTAACATACAAGGAGTGGTAAGGTTTTTCGCGGAGTATCGATTTAAACAACATGCTTCACTGCTGGTCTTTAAGGCCGTCTAGACGTTTGGGTTTCAAAGTTGCCTTCATACTCCCCAGGCGGGAGGCTTAATGCCTTCGCTTCTAGGATGAGAATTATCCTTTAAATTGAGTTAAAGGAAGAATCCCAACCTATAGCCTCCATCGTTTAAGGTGTGGACTACGAGGGTATCTAATCCTCTTCGCTCCCCACACTCTAGTCTCTCAGCGTCAGTGGTTACTTAGAATAGGGCCTTCGCCATAGCGGTCTTCCAGGGATCACCGGATTCTATCCCTACTCCTGGAGTTCCCTGATTCCCCAATTCCACTCTAGCTTGCTAGTTGTAATACTTTTTACCTTTACAAGCAGCCTACAGACACTTTAGGCCCATTCAAGACGGATAACGCTAGCCCCCCTCGTATTACCGCGACTGCTGGCACGAGGTTAGTCGGGACTGATAGGAGAGTTAACTCATTATGCTCCTCTCCGATAGGATTTTTACAGAATTAGGTATGACCCTTCGTAGTTGGCTGGATCAAGGTTGCCCTCATTGTCCAATATTCCTCACTGCTGCCGAACATTTTTCGGGTGACCCTTATTTCAGTGCCACTGTGGTTGGTCGTTCTCTCAAACCAACTAAGCATTATAGACTTGGTAGGCCATTACCACCACCAACTATCTATTACTAAATAGGCTCATCTACAGGCGGAAAAGTTCCTTTCTTTTAAATTATGGGCATTCAACCCTTCCTATAGGAAGATTCCTATTTATTACTCACCCGGTCGCCATGAAGACAGAATAGAAGTCTTCATATGACTTACATGTGTAACCCACTAGATAGCGTACTCCTGAGCCACGTCTAAGCTCTTACATAAGTATGTCATAGTCTAAACGATCTATAACGGGTTCAATCTATGAAATCGCTGCGGATTTACCGAATATAATTAGAAACAAAATTGTAGAACTTCTAAACTTCTTCTTTGATGAGAAAGAGAGTTAAAAGGGGTAAGGGGTAAATGGACTAAGTAAAGAAACTTCATCAAATGGAACTCCTTCTGCAGCACCTAATACAATTAATGGCAAAAATCTTAGACTTATTTAGAGTCACCAGTTTGGTAGGATTTAGAGATAGCCCAGCAGCTGCATAGTATATGAGAAGTTTGACTTTAGTTGAGGAATAAGACTATTCGCTACTATGATTTGGTAATAGTTAGTAGCACTGAGGGATAGGCTTGTTTGCTTGCTCTCCTACAATAGTGAGCTTCATGATCCGATATTTCAATGTAGTGGTGGGAGTAAGAATGATTATCCGGGTAGGAGGGATAACTATCCATAGTTCCATATCAACTCTCCTAATTTAGACTAGAATCAGTTTTAGTATCTGGGCAAAATCCAATAGAAATAATCACCAGGGGCTCAATTACCTGAGCAAATCTAAACCTTAGCCATATTATGTGAGACTAGCTATAACAAGAGGAATATAGTGGGCTAAAATACCAGGGTAATATTATTATAAATCTCCTAATTAGCTAGATACCAAACCAACCTCGCACGGTGGGAGGATAAATACCTTAAAGATGCTGGCTCAGAAGAGGTAAAATAGGACCCTCTAAGCGGCATAGGTACGCCTTTGAGGGCCGAAGTAGGGGAAGGTTCCTTGGAACACAGGTAGCGTTCTGTGGAACCAAGGGAAATATCTGATTAGAACTAGGGTGTAGAAGAAGTTATAAAAGTATAAATTGGTTCTGGTCAGACTGAGACGACTCAGTGGATAGTTACTTCTAAAACTGATTGACTATACCACTTCCGATATTAGGTGCAACTTGGGGAGGACTCCATTATAGATTTGAAGAATATTCGCTATAGGTGATACTAAATACTTCTCTATTTACACCCGCCCCCTATCTACCTTTCCTATCCTTATCTAGGAGTAGAGTGACTAAGCTTAGTTCTCCAAAGTCTATTTTAGCTGATAGCTGCCAGTGGGGGCAAATATTTTGTGTTTGTTCCTCTGTAATAATTTCATGTTTTGTTAAAGACAAAAATTAAAAAAGTTCCTAAATAGTTACCTCCTTAACTTAGCTTTAGCTTACCAATTAACTTACGAGTAACCTGACTAAGGAACTAATTAGCTAACAAGTATTAATTAAGTTAACAAGGTAGCTAGGTAATTTAGTTTGGTAGCCTAGTATCCTGGTCTAGTAAAGGTATGAAGCTAACTCGGCCCTCTAGTGGCGCACAGAGGGTTTTGCTAAACTTACTTATTCTGATAGCTTATTTTGCTCAATGAGATAGCATACAGTGGCTGATTCTTTTTTGTCAATGGCTAAACCAAATAAGCTCAGAATTAACTGTAGACTGTGCTACTCAATCAGCTCTTGCATAACTTCTAAACCTAACTCTATTGCTAAGCAAGAAGAAAGAAACCTATTAACCTCTTAACCTCTAGTTAACCTAGTTATCAATACTTATCTGCCTTAAGCTATTTATCAACTATCAACCTAGAACTAGTGCTACTCCAATTACTAAGGGGCTGGCAGGGGGCTCCAACATTACCCTCTCTACTATACCAACCAATAGCTTATACAACTTCAACCAATTACTACCAAACTTTTGCTTTTGATAATACTAAGTCATTGTTTGAGTGCATTATATCTTCCCAACAAGCTCAGGCAAGTTTATATTTACTTACATGATTAGAACTGTTCTCAAACAACTCATGGATAAGAGGAGCATGGATAGGAACACGAAGACACCAGTTAACTTGTTTCTGATGAAGCTGGATTAAGAAGTCATAAAGGTTGATGTACTCGTCCTCTCCTAGATGAGTAAAAAGCGTATCTACAAAGAGTAAGTCATCAGGGTAGATGCTAGGCAGTAAGTCAGAAAGAATTCTGTCCCTTACCAGCGAGATAGCTACCTACTATATTCCTTCAATCATACCTATGCTTCCATACAAACTAGCTAACCAATTAAAAAGGTATTAAGGTAAATAAGTGTCTCCCTCCTTTTAAGCTTCCCATTATAGCTTACCCTACCTTCCTTACCAAGTAATGATCGATGGGGTCTAGAAGTTTAATTGAAAAGGAGCACCAGCTATTCCTAGTTAAGAGAAAGGTTTATTACCCAAGGCCTAGAAGGTAAAGATTGAAACATTGCCGGAGACAATCTGGTTAGTATAAACCCAGTAATCTTCCATCTCCATAATTCTAAACAAATTATTGATAATAAAGACTACCCAGCTAACTTTAAGTGAGACCAGAAAACAACACTTATTATTGATGGAAAAAAGCAAAACGTTCCCTAACTTTTGTATTATCGGAAAAGATTGAGCAGAAAATAAACTTCATACAGTCGAATTTAGAAGATATGTTTGACGATAGTCTTACTTAGGTAGAGAAGCTAGAGTAGCTCTAGTATAAGAGATATCCCTTATCCATAAGTAACTAGTACATATCAAATCTTACCTAATCTGGACTACTACTCTTATTTTTCTATGATTAATTAATACTCAAAGGTTGAGGGGGTGATCTATGGATCAATTCATGAAATACTAGTCTTTATAGCTATACCTCTGAATAGAGCTCTCAACATATTGAAATGGACTACTAAGAAACAAATCAATCTACCATATTTGAATAGATTCTTAAGATATGAGTAAGTTTAGAGGATGGGAGATTTATAACACTAAATTAGACTAAGTAGATTTTAAACAAAATTGGAGTGGAGGGGTTTTCTTCTAATTCCTTACTTCTGATAATAAGCAACTATAACAAGAAAAGGCCTATGCAACACCCATCTTCTACCCAACTAAGTGAAGCAAATAACTAGCAAATTAGATGAAATAATTTGTTTCCTCCCTACTTTCTAATGACTCAGCTAAGTAAAATAATCTAAGGTAATAATAGAAAAGATAACCAAATAACTAAGTAAAGTGATAGGGATGGGAGTGTTTTGACTTTGATTTAACGTTAATAACTAAACTAGAACTTACCCTATTAGCTAAACTAGTAGACTAAGAATAATCTTAATCTAAGACCCAATGAGAAAACTGCTCTAAATCCGATGTTCAAGTACGGGATGACCAGGACTCGAACCCGGATGAGGACCTCTAGAGTTTCACCTCCTAGGTCCATTCTGAGTGACAATCAGATTGCTTTACCATTAAGCTACCACCCCATAAAGAATGCCTATCTATGACAAAAAGTATGCTTATTCTTCTCGTGGAATTGAAAGCTAGAGAGTAAATTATTAAAGGCAATCAATGACCAGAGAGTAAAACCACTTTTCATTTTCCTCTTTTTCTTAAAATTCCCCTATCTACCTAACATTTAGAAGTAAGTTACTGCCTCTCTGTTGTGATAATTCTCCTTATTTCTCTTCTTTCTTAAATCCAGAAGGTGACTTACCAAAGATGTAAGTTATGAAAAGCCTCTATAATATTATTTAGAAAACCACCTATAATTGGTATTCTTGAAGTTGCATCCTCAACAACATCTAAGGTTTCAGTTGTAATTGTTTGATTGATACCAAGAGGAAGAGTAATTAGACCAAGAAAACTAGACACAAGTAGGGGTCACTCCCTTAACCTTTCCTTATATCTTTATATTTATGATTGATACAAAGTAGAAGCTAGAGGGTCTGATTTCGGACGGACAGGGATTTGAACCCTGGAATGCGATAAGCATTAGCCCATTTCAAGTGGGGCGCCTTTAACCAGACTCAGCCACCCGTCCCAAGCTAAAACTTCATCTCAAAACCCATAGGCTAATAGGGGAACTCCAAATAAACAAAGGGAGGCTTGGATTTACTGACGTGTTTACTACATGAGCAAAGACCTAGATAATCTTGTACTACAACCTTTAGTGTTGTCCTCTCTATGAATAGTTTTAAACAAGAGGTAAATACAGCACAGTATCTCTCTAGTGTTATCACCATAAATGCCTTAACGAGAAACTAGATGTTTCACCTTTCCACAAAGGAATGATTAAGTAATGAAATATCATCCAGGGGATTAAGTGCTCCTTGTTTAGCAGCTGACATTTTAGTTTCTTCAGAATGCGGAGAGTTGTCCCTTTCACTCTCCCCTATCTCACATTTTAGTTTCTTCAGAATGGGTTTTACCAAACATAGAGTTATTAGATCCTCTTCTAGTTTCCGACATTAACTGTCGAGTTTCAAGAGAGTGAGTTTTTCCTAAATGAGCAGCTCTGAGTTTAGCTCTTGCTTCAACAGAAAGAGAGATCCCTAATGTAGAACCCGCAGTAGGACTTAAATTATACTTAGGACAAATAAGATCAATCCAATACTATTCCCGCTTCAATACTTCTCTAGGTTTCCAATATTATGAAACAAAAGTTGATATTTCCATACTTTACTAGAGCTCTAATTAAGGGGGAGTTAGATCTGCTAAAAAGGTTGCATATAATCTAAAAGACGTTGTCCTAGTTTTATAGAACTACCTATATACACTTTGTTAGTCAACCTTACAAATCAGAGCATATATTCCTGAAGAGTCCCTATTTTCTAGAGAGATATAAGGCTTATCTGTATATGGAGAGAAGTAAATCCTTTTAGCATAAAGTAAGATTGTCAAAACTCTTGAATTTTAACTATCGCCGAAGACGTCTAGTGTTGTTTTGTGTCAATAAAATGGTATTGGGGGGGGGGGAATTTTAAGATATTAATAAAATAGATAAAATGTAATTATTATGTTCCATAAAGAAGAAGGAAAGCCATCATTAAGGCGAATAGAGCCAAGGCTTCCGTTAAGGCAAAGCCTAAGATTGCATAAGAGAAAAGTTGAGGACGAAGTGAAGGGTTTCTAGCTGTAGAAATAACAAGGGAAGCAAAAACTATCCCTACTCCTACTCCAGCCCCAGCTAAACCTATGGTTGCTAATCCAGCACCAATTATTTTTGCAGCAGCTAGCATATAGTTACAGAAACTTCATGTCGCCGAAGACGTCTAGGAAACTAGAGTTGTTTTGTGAACTCTTAGAGCCTTCTTACTAATCAAGTCATTAGGACTCTAGGAAAAATCTAGGGTGAGGCTACATCTAAGGAAGATTAAGACTCCCCAAATCTTAGATAAATATAACACCTTTTTAGGAAATAGTTCTTTCCATGATTGGATACTTTCTGATTATAATACTATTAAATATAAATAGAACTGATAAATACACCCTTTATAATTTTAAGAAGGAAAATCAAGAATTTGGAATAGGGAATAATGTACCTATAGCAGCAACGGTTACTAGCTACTCAAGAATGATCATTAATGAATATAAATTATTAGCTTTAAAATTAGGTTATGAATTGTTTTATTCGGATACCGAATAGCTTAATGATTAGTGGACAATTACCTGAGGAGTATATATCATCAACTGTATTAGGCAAAATGAAACTAGAACATCAATTTAAAGAGGCATTCTTTGTTATGCCCAAAGTCTATTATTTAGATTATGGCGATAGCCAGGTTTATAAATGCAAAGGCTTCCCTGGCGACTTAACAAGAGCAGATTTTGAAGGACTATACAATGGAGAAACACTTGACTTAAAAGTAACCAAATGGTCAAAGGACAGAGTAGAAGGTAAAGTATTTATTAAATCTGACCTGCCCTACAAAGTTTTTGATTCCCTTTAGCAATCTTAGATTATTCTTAATCTTTGGTCTATACCTTTGCAATCATTTATAAGTGATCATTTGCTCAGGGGTAGGGATCACTATCCCTTATGCTACCCTACTATAATCCTATATCCTTTATTCTTTTAGCAAAATAGAGAAGGTGACAAGGAAGTAGGAAGGGTAATTAAGGTGACTCCTTAGTTATAATGGGTAAGGGAAAGCTAAAAGGTAAAGGTAACTTCCCTCCCTTACTACACTCTCATTAAATCTGCAAAGGAGTAGCTACAATTATCTATTCTCCTTACCTACTAGCCTAAGCTTAGTTAGCTAACCTATAGCATTACACCTTATCTTTACCAACTTATTAACCATTAACACTCACCCACTAAAAATAAAAGACAAATAAAACAATTAATTAGGTCCTTGATAACTTAGAGTATTATTAACATTTATCAATTATGTCTAAAGTAAATAAGTAAGTTAGTCAAGTTTTTCTAGAAGGAATTACATCGATCTAGAAAAACCAACCTAGAGAACTTGGCTAGGCTATGCTTCTGCTCCTCTAGTTTATCTTGTCTATCTTTAGGCTATTTCTTATTATTCTAAGTTTTAGTTAACTAGTTTGAATGAAGGTAAGGAGTCAAGGAGGGAAGCCTATCTATTTACTTATTTAGGTAAAGCTAGATTACTTTATCAAGTTTGATTAACGGAAGGAGTCATTTAAGGAATCAAGGTGAGCTACTATTTTGATTGAGTTATGGTGGTAAGGGAAGCAGGGAAAAAATAGAATAGTAATTTCATTGAGTTAGGATCCATGGGATTCGAACCCATAACCTTAGCGTTATCAACACTACACTCTAACCAATTGAGCTAGAACCCTTACCTGGAGACAGAAAAAAGAAAAGAGAAGTTCAAAGTGAGACCTTTTGGTGGACCTTTAAAGTAGATTCTTTGAACAGCACTAATTCAATTACTCCGAGCTCTTTCTTTTTGTCACCCTAGTAATAGCAACCAGGGGCTGTTTAAGAAAGAAAAAACTATGCGAGAGTTATGAATATTCTTGAAATGAAACGTTGAAGCAGTTGAGGAAGAAGTCTCTTGGAAGCCAAGTAGATCAAGAGAGATAGTAGAATCAGACCAAAAGACAGTTGGTTTATAAAGTAAAAAGGAACTAGTTGAGGCATAAACATTACTTGATTGTTTGGTTTCCTATACCACGTAGTCGCCAAGAGTTTGTTACACTACTCCACTTCCGAACCTACCCTTACTCCTTGAAAAATACCTATAACGGAAATTCATCAGAGATATCATCAGAAGACGGACATATTGGAAAATGCTGGAAAGAAATAATGACTCTTTACAATTAGATGTAACCCAAATCCTTCCTTTTTTAGAAAGGAATTACATCGATTTTAAAAAAGTTACATAGAAAAACATCAAGTATGAATCCCTGCTATAATCTAAAGGGATTTTGTGGAATGATATAACGGGTGTGATAAACTCCAAATGGTGAGAAGAGAACTTGATTTTCTCTAGAAAAAATTGAGATTGCTCCAATTTCAGAGTTGTTAGAGGTATAGTAACTTGGGCACTAGTTTATAAGTAAAGAATTTAGCTAGGTTATAAGAGATAGTTCAGGTATGGTATTCTTAAGCTAGTTACCACATATACCTTCCCTATTCTTCTCTAAATATTCCCTATACTGTAATCTACTCATTAGTCTATTTCTTAAAGCATGGAAGCAAGAAAGATAGAATACTCTACCCTAACTTTAGCCCTAATCCTTTTTAGGTTCCTACTTTTTGGCTACTCCATCAGTAGCATCGTATAGTATACAGTTTTCCCCTATTCTATACTCTTAATTACTAAATCTAGCTCTCACTACTACTTCTACACCTCTGTTAATAAGGGGTAAGAGAGTTCCTATCTTCCCTAGCTATCCTCCATAGTTACTTAATCTATTTTTGTAACATAATTGAAAAAGGAGTTGATTAACATACTTACCCTTAGCAACCTTATTAAATGAACTATGGCAAGTTAGCTCAGAATACGGCTAGAGGGATTTGAACCCTCACGGTATTACCCACGTGATCCTAAGTCACACTTGTCTGCCAATTCCAACATAGCCGTGTTTTCAGTGTGGCAAATAATTCTTTGAACATAGAACGATTTATAATGACAGAAGTTTGGTTTTACGGCACTCATATCCCCTAACAAACTCCCGACTATTACCTCATGCTGCTCAGGGGGGGGAATTTTGAGAAGAAAGCCATAGTAAATAAGATTCAAGAGAGACAGATTCAATAACGATAGGCATACCATAATGAAGGACACCACAGAGCTCTGAACACATTCCATAAAAGACACCCTCACGGTTTATGATAGCTGAGGTTTGATTTAATCTCCCGGGAAGAGCATCAAGTTTAAGACCAAGGGAAGGAACAGCAAAAGAGTGAATAACGTCACGAGCAGTTACGATAAAGCGTATGTGGGTATCTACAGGAAGAATTACCCTATTATCAACTTCAAGTAAACGTAATTGTCCTGGTTCTAGATCTGTATCAGGTATCATATAAGAGTCAAACTCTATAGTTTCACCTGTGTCATTGACATAATCACTATACTCATAGGTCCAAAACCATTGGTTTCCTATAGCCTTAACAGTGATGACTGGATCTATAACCTCATCTAAAAGATAAAGAAGCTTGAAACTAGGGAAAGCAATAGCAATCAGTACAAGTGCTGGTGTTATAGTCCAAATAAGCTCAATAAGTGTTCCATGATTATGGTATTTATGTACAATCTGATTATGGTTGCTATTGAACTTACGGATTGTTGAGCCTAGCATCCAGCCAACACCTAGTAGTATAATTACAAGATAAAACATTACCTGATCGTGCAATTCTACGATACCCTCGATCGATGGTGATCCCCCGTCTTGAAATCCTAATTGCCATGGCTGAGGTGCATCATTGTATGCTACTTTTACCATAAAAATGGTATCGAATAGAAATTTAAGCATATTAGTAATTTGATTTAAGAGCCCTTAGATGTAGAGAGAAAGAAACTAAGCGAGATGATCCTTACGGTATGAATGGTAAGGGACTGCGAGATGAAATCTATGAAACCAAAATTTGAGGATTTGCCAAGGCAGAGCATCCTCTATTTATAGTCCAAAACTTAGAAAATTATGGCTAAAGTACTGATCCCTACCCTCGAGCTCTTTAGGAGAAACAAGAAGGTTTGCATCGCTAATTTCCCCTTTTTTATCACTGGAAGCTAGTCCCAAGGGAGAGTTGGAAAGTTCTGACATCTCTAGTACGGCCTTAGGTAAAATGAAGTTATAACATATTTTTAGAGAAGGTATATTTTTAATGCCGAAAGTTTATTATCTTGATTGTGGAACTGAAGAAGTCTTTAAATGTAAAGGTTACTCCGGTAAATTAAATAGAAATCATTTTATGATATGAAGGTAAAACATTGGATTTATTAGTAACTAAATGTACAACTAGCTAAGCTATTCCTCCTTACCTCAATAGGTCATAGTTCTATTGTTCCTTTAGGTTAAAGGTATGTAAGGCAGCTAAGAAAGTTCCATAGCACTGGGGCCCTCTAGTGGCGCACAGAGGGTTATAGTTTCTTTCCTATTTTTCTTGGAATTTGTTCTTTCTTCTCTCCCTATTCTAGACTACACGGGCTTGGTCGGACTCGAACCGACATCTTTCAACGTGACAAGTTAATTGTTTTTCCAGTTAGACCACAAACCCTTTGAAAAAACGAACATCTCGTTTAGGTTGCCTTGGCTCCCCTTGGCCTGATCTCCTTAGGAAGCAGCCTGCTACGACTCAGGAGACTACACAGGTAGCGTACTGTGGAAGCCAAGGCTATTCAAAATAATAAGTTTAAGCCCAATCCCATAGAGTACCTTTTAACTGAGTATGTGGGGGTTCGAACCCCAACAAAACCGCTTAAAAGGCGGCTGCTCTACCTTTGAGCTACATACTCCTCATCTCTATAAGGACAGATTCACCAAAATAGAACGACTCCAACTGAAACAAGAGCTACGATTCTTACAAGTTAAATAAACTCCAAAATGCATCTTGTGCTTTAATGCAGCTAGTATTTGCTTGGTTCTATAATGAGCCGGGTAGCGGAATCGAACCACCATACCTCGTTTACAAGACGAAAGCTTTACCATTAAGCTAACCCGACAACCAATAGGTTTTATTGATTGAGTGGGATCATAGATTCTTGTAGCGGAAAAGGAGGGAGTTGAACCCTCAAGGACTATTTAGTCCCATAACTTAGCAGGTTATCGCCTTAACCCATTCGGCCTCTTTTCCTAACTCGGACCCTCTTAGGCTACCTATGCCGCTAAAGGGTTTCTAAGCCCCCCACCCCAGGCTAACAAGTGATGAAATAAGAAAGAAGGTAAGGTTAACTTTTAGAGGACTCCTCCGGCCTTGAGCCCTAAAGGGCCCTTTGGTCCTACGGCCAAGGTTTGATTACAGAACGATCTGGTAAAACCAAGTTGCTTAACAATTAGTAACCCGAGGCTAAAAGCATTACTGCTATTACACCCAGGCCCTATCAATAGGGTGGTCTACCCTAAGTTTCAAAGGAAGTATAGAGGAGTAGTTTCCTGCTTGATATGGTTTCAGCAGTTATCTATTCGTGACGTAGCTTTCCAGCCATACCATAGCTTTATTAGCTGTTGATAACTGGTAAACCAGAGGTCACTCCATTTAAGTCCTCGCGTACTAAAAATAGCTTCCTCCTTACTTCCAACTCCCTCCAGTAGATAGAAGCCGTACTGACTCGCGTCGTACTTAACCCAGCTCACGTACCCTTTTACTCGGCGAACAGCCGAACCCTTAGAACCTTATACTGCTCTAGGATAGGATGAGCCGACATCGCTTTGTGTTATTCTAACTGTCTCCGGTTAGTTCAGACTATATCATCACCCATTAGGGTGCAGGCGTGTAGTCTTTGAGGGGCGATGAACAATAATCCACGCTTCCCTGCCGATTGCCCAATCCTCAAGATTATTACCCTCCCTTTTTTAAGAAGGAACTACGTCGATCTAAAAAAGTCGATAAAAAGGTACTGAGGTTCTTAGGGTATTCCAGCATACAGCCTGTGCTTTCCACAAGGTTATCCTTATGGTGCCCCGATGTTGCAAAAACAATCTTAACACCATGTTTAAAATGACTTTTAACTTACTTCTAAGTTTGGTGTGATTGTGCGTTAATACGAGGTGCCAACCCCCCCAGTCAATATGGACTCTCGTGGAGGATCAGCCTGTTATCCCTTGAGTAGCTTTTATCCGTTGATCGATGAACATTCCATGATGTATCACCGGGTCACTATGCCCTAGTTACCTATACCCTTTATACCTAATTACCCCTTCTTCCATTCCTTTACTACTTTAAACAAAACAAACTTGTTCCACAAGTGCGCTGCACTGTGAACCAAGGCTAACAAGTGATGAAATAAGAAAGAAGGTAAGGTTAACTTTAGCCGTGAGAGACCTGATATATGAAGGGGTAAATAGAAAGGGTTTTACCTGATAGACTTGTAGGTCTCACAGTCAAGCATGCTTATACCATTGCGCTTATTTAGGCTCACCATAGCCATAGAGAGGTTTCCAACCTAGCAAAGCACACCTTCGGACTCCTCAGTTACTTTAGGTGAGGATTGCCGCCCCAGACAAACTGCCTACTAGCCAGCATTTATAGTGAAACCTACTACAAAGATCAAGGTATCTCGTCTAGTCGACTCCCTTTGTACCTTAGTAGCGGTTACACACTAACTAGTTGCAGTCAAGCTTCAAAGGGTCTTCTCGTCTAGCTGGAGGTAATCCGCATCTTCACGGATAATTCAATTTCGCCGAGCTCGTCTTGGAGACAGTGGGAGCTTCGTTAACTATTCATTCATAGACTTTCACCGATGATAGGACTATATCTTCAACTATTAATAGAACAATAGGTGCTTCCCATATAGTCTCTGAGAATCCTCACTGATCTTATCCACTTTCCAAAGTTTGCTTCTTAAGTAATTAGATTAGTGGTTTTCTGCGAATTGTCCATTGTTGTATCCTTAGGTTTTTTACTATTTGTTTTTTTAAATCGATGTAATTCCTTTTTAAAAAACTCAAGTTGAATTTTTGCCTCGTAAACCATTAAGGCAAGGGGAAATCCAATGAGTACCTAAAGGCTTTAGGAGTTTCTCGCATATAGGGAAGTTAAAATATGTATGGTCACCCACACATTCGGCTTAACTCTATTAAACCTTTCATGCGGGACATCATTTAAATGCCAAGGAATTTCGCTCTACCCTAGTAAGTAAGGGTTTGGACTATATCTTACTATTTGTTAGGAGTCTCATATTTTCTATTGTAATTCATACAACCCTTGATTTGAACCCAATTGTTTCATAGGGAAATTGATACAACAGCCTAACAACTAGAACCACGTAAAGTCTCTGAGGATCCTACTCAGCAAACAATTTCTTGCCTGCCTTTTGTTTCCTGCTGATTGCCTATTGTTATATACTCAAGATTGTCACCATTTAGGTACTTAAGTCTTTAAAGGTTTCCAGCACATAGTGGTTTGCAAGCGTGTAGAATTCACGCCAGGGCAGAATTTCGCTACCTTAGGACCGTCAAGGTTACAGCCGCCATTGACTAGAGCTTCCTTTGCCATCCTAAAACGGCTTAGTTGATCATCTAGCATCGGGCAGGTATCAGACTCTATACATCCACGCTAGTGTTAGCAGAGTCCGGTGTTTTAAGTAAACAGTCGCGCCCCCCTGTTTAGTGCCGCCACTTATTAGTGGCACCCCTTCTCCCGAAGTTACGGGGTCATTTTGCCGAGTTCCTTCAAGACGATTATCTCTACGCCTTAGTATGCTCTACTTGCAGACCTGTGTCGGTTTAGGGTACGGTTTTAAGATTGATTCTGTAGGGCTCTTTCCCGAACCTTACTCTTTGAAGTATACCTCTAATTACTTGAAGGTAAACTTATAAGGAAGGTTACTGCCCTATAGAAGAGTTACTCATCGGAACTAATTTGTTACTCTGAACCTTAGAGGCCGCTGCTTTAATCATCTAGGTATAGACCTTACAAATGAAACCCTTCTGCTTTCGGCGAAGAGGGAATTACCCTCCTTTTAGGCTACTCATGTCAGCATTCTTAGCCCAGCTATGTCCACCGGCTCAATGAGCAAGCTTCATTCCATTTGCTGGGTATTCTGCTACCCCTAGAATTTTACATCTAGGACAGGGTTTCGGTGAGACAGTGAAGAAACTGCCACTCCCTCCATATCCAAAGCTGGAACAGAGAGACAACTACTATAGACCCGTTACATTTTTGGCGCCCTCACCAGGCAATATTCCCTTTTTACAGGGAGGCTCAGACCACTGAGCTGTTACGCTATCGCTAAAAGGTGGCTGCTTCCACAATATTATATCATGATTTTTCAACCATGTTTAGACCATATCATACTAAATTACAGGTATTTATCAAACCCGGTCCCTCGAAGGCTACCTATGCCGGGTTTTCCGTTAAGGATGTAATTCCCTTAGGAAAACCTAAGAAGACACAAAAAAAGATCCATTAGCTTGGACTAACCCACTAATGTAATTAGGATTGAATAGCATTTCTTATTGACTTCTAAGTAACCTGTAGTTTGGTTTTGGCGTGTGGTCGTTGAGGGGTTAAAATATTGAACTTCCCTGCTGATTGCCCCTATATTAGAATTATTGGTAAAGGATAATACCATCTAACATTTATCAGGGTATTCCAGCATACAGCCAAATTGTTATCCTTATGAAATATGAAAGGATAGGCCTGGAAACCAAGCCCACTTTGTGGAGAGACACTGGAGAGGACTGCCTTGTGTTCACTCAGTAGCTTGTTAGGGACCTTCACACCTGTTCTGGGCTGTTGCCCTTTTGACGAATCGCCTTATCACGATACGTCTGATTGCCCATCATTGTATACTATACATTTCCGGGGTTAGAAGCCATCGATAGAGCCATGACAGCCCCCCGATTATGCAGCAAAAGCTGCGTGGCTTCCAGTGCCGTACCGTCTAGTAACGAATTTAATTTCAATAAATGGGCGACCCGCTAAAACGGGTTTCGCAGAAGACCAGCTATCTCCAGGTTAGATTGGCTTTTCACCCCTTGCCACAGCTCTTCGGAGTCCCTTGCAACGGACCTAATTGCCCAATACTTTCGTACTGGAGTAGACTATACCTTCAACTTCTTACCAATTTTAGGTATCAGATAATATACTAACCCTACCCTTACCCTACCCAATAGACCTTATTGTAATTTGTAAAGCATGGAAGGATGAAAATAAGGAGAAACTAAAGCACGGAATTGAACCATAGAGTTGGCTCTAACATAGATTCTGTATTGGGTAGATTTAACAGTATTAAGACTGCAATCTAAAGAGAAGTTATCCTTAAGGAGTTTAATGAGCAGCAGAACGTCGTTTCTGGAGAAGGATTGAGTTGCAAGTCTAAAGTTGCCTCTGTCTTTATATCCGTCGTCCATCGACCAGTATGCTAAACCCCTTGCAGTTAATAACTCCCCTATGTTAGCTGGAACTATTTTAACACCCTCAGGATAAAAGACATCACGATAGTAATTGAAACAAGGCAGACTACGGCTATTAAATCTAAGAGTTTCATATGTTGTATTACTTCGTTTATCTAAAGATAAACTCCATTTAGGCTCAGAAGAACATAGATTCTGAAAGACAGAATAAAGATGATTCAAATACTCTTTATGAACACTCCCTTGTTGCACGTATAGACGAGCATTGTGGGTTACTTTAGCTCTGTAAATAGAAAGATCTCCTAATAATCCTCCTACAAGGATTTCACGTTGAATAGAAGAAAGAGCTGGCTGTGGGTTTGGTGATTTCATATCAAAAAATAATAAGGTTATTTACTTCTAAGTGATTTTGAACTTGTTCTTCATAGTCTTCCTGCTTTGTTAGTCTACTTAGTATATTATGCTAATTCCATAATTGGCTGAAACCTAGAAGTGCTGGCGTGTTGCCTTTAATTAGATTAAAAGCCTCCCTTTCAGTCAGTCGTTACGGGGTTCTATAAAAGACTATGTCCTCCATCAAGAGTATCTCTAAGGAGGAGGTTTCTACGATTATAGAACTTCCCACGGTATCACCTTAGTCTCTAAGACCTTAGGCTTCACCGTTATGAGCCAGATTTACATTGAAGGTCACCCCTCAACTGGGCGTCCAGGACACCCGTTCAGTCTTATTAAATAGCACTTGGCCATGGCAAGATCACCTGGGTTCGGGTCTGATGGTTGGTACTATCACCGGCTAATTAAGGTCGCTTTTGCTAGGGTGTATTACCATGCACCCACCATCATCTTGCTGCAATTATTCAGAAATTTTCATATCTGTTTAGACTATACCTTCAACTCAAAGAAATTTTAGGAATTATTTACCATGATTTTCTTGGAATATTTGAGTGCTGACGTGTTACCAATTTTTATTAGTCTCTTCTTTCGAATCAGTCGTTACAGGGTTGAAAAAAAGGGAGTAATCTTATTTAATTAATATGTTTTAGAATTACTCTAATGGACTACAATTGTCCACCTATTCCTACGATTTCTCAACTTCCCACGGTATTGCCATAGAGAATATCACCTTAGGTTTCACCGTTAGCATTATGAGCTAATCATAATACCGACCATTCCTGGTCATGAGTCAGTTTGATAAAGGATTTCACAATCCTCATGGGCAAGCAATTCACCCATTATACAAAAGGTACGCTGTCATCACACATTGAGTTGGAGTCAATGGCTGTTGTGATTCCAGCTGCTTATGGAGCCACTAGTTCAGGCTTTTCACCAGTTTACTACCTGCTTTTTCAACATTCCCTCACGGTACTCTGCACTATCGGTCAATGGAACATACTTAGCTTTGATGATGGTACACCTTTCCTGCCTTAATAGACAGGGTATTATAAAAGCAGCTTGACAAGCCGCCAATTCTCTCTAAGGAATTAAATTCACTGCCAAAAGGGAGCAAAGTCATATCATCACTGGGCTATCACCATCTGTGGCTAGCTATTCCAAGCTATTGTTTATGTCTTTGTCCGAAGGCTACCATTTTCCTGCTGCTACGCATAAACGTAAACAGAGGTTGTCTAAGTTGATAGAGATAGCTTGTCTACGTTCGCTCGCCACTACTTGTAGAGTCTCGGTTGATTTCCTTTCCTCTTGGTACATAAGATGTTTCAGTTCCCAAGGTAAGTGAGGCACCTTTTGGCCTTGATCGTCGAGACCGGGTTGATTAACATACCCTTGATCGGATTCGACAGTTTGGATTAGACCTCATTCCGATCCATTGCCTAGTCATCCCTAGTAGCCCCTTTGTTATACTTGGTTTTACATTCCAGATCGCTGCGAATTTCCTCCATATAATTCCAAATCAAAATGTAGAACTGATAAACACAACTACTATTTTTATTAGCCTTCCCAAATTTGTCCACCTATTCTTAACTCTAACTCCCTATCTCTTAATACTTTAGCCCAAGGTTTAATTCAAACAAAGAATACCCCTTCTTCATCAAATGGAAAGGGAAGAATAATTAATAGGCTAAAGCAAGCCATCGTCAAGTTCTATCACTGATGGGTTTCAATGTTAGTTCTTCACTATTGTTGACCTATAAATTAAGAATGAATTTGACCAACTCTATCACTACCATTGCTTGTATTTGCCATTCATCCTTTCCTGTGACTTTTCCTTAAAATGGATTGGTAATATAGTTAATATAGAATAACTAATCTTACTTTATTAATCTCTATTAACCGTTATTACTAATTATCAGTTAAGAGAAGGGGGAAAAACAATTGATAATCTTTTGCTAAACCCTTCTACCGGCATAGGTAGCCTAAGAGGGGAGGCTAAACTCTTT